CAGAGTGTATTCTATATTAGTGAGAGTAGTAAGCCCTTTCCCTTTCATGTGCAGCCTAGTCTCTGTATTATATTCCAAAGAGGGCATTCTATTCCGAATTCTCGGCATCAAGACAGGACCGACCCTAAGAAAAGGTTAGTATCCATCGTACTAACAAGGCATTCAAAGACAGGAAAGAGCCATGCAGGGGATTCAGTTGATGTTGCCTCTTCTTAGACCTTCCTCCGATTCTGGGCATGGAGATCAAATATCTAATTAAATTAGCAGATCAGATGTAGCATGAGTTCTAGAAACTTTATTAAAGGTGCGAATGCGGGGAAGGTGCGACGCCTTTACATATGAATCTGACTCTATCAATTCCTTTTTCATAAAGGGCCTAGCGATCTACAACCGAGTCTTCTTCACGTCGAAAACAGTCCCCGAGATGCTTCTGATTCAATAATTCCTGAAAACAGCATTTATCCTAAAAAAATAAGGCGGGAATGTGTAAGATCCCTTCCATGAGATTCCGTTGAAAAGCATGGCGTAGGTCGCCAACTGGTTCCACCTTATCAATAAGAAAATGGAAAGCTTCCTTTATATCTATATCTCCGGTATCGAAGAAGTCCCGGTCGAGAACGAAGTCTCGGTGAAATGAATCTACTCTCCATACTTAACACATGCGATTTAAGGATTGCACCTTTGATATCCGCTAAGAACTTCCCAATCAAATAGATCTAACCTGGCTAACAATCTCACCGGTGAAGTTATAGCTCTCGAACAAGCGATGAGGGGCGAGGTTGACCGCGTCAACGGATCGAAGGTAGTATTGAACGTTGTTTCCACCTGCATGCCTAACCGCTAGGGCCCATCCTAATACAGTCCTTCGTCATGTATCTTTCTCATTCCCCGCTATCCTTGCTTGGCTAGCTTGCTTCGAAAGCTGTCATGTAAGAAACCACTGAAAGAGGACTGCTACCGTACTTGACTAAGTCCTCGGTAGAACTCTTCCTTTCCACTCCTGACAACTGTATTTGAGTCCGTTCACTCCTCACTCTCCTAACGCGGGGTAAGTGATTATTGATATCCGACTGCCGGTGTCGGTACCTACGACTGTGGAATGCTTTTTTTATGTTATTAAAAGAGGAACGAAGTAGCTCGACCATAAGGGAGAGGAACGAAAAGTCAAGTTTGACTTCAGCCATAGTGGACAGGAGAAGCAAAGAAGAGTGAAGGCGAAGTGCACCTGATCTTGCCAGATCCTACAACAATTGGCCCCGAGAGTTCCTCCTCTTCTTTCTGAGATCACCTCGGTCTGTGATTATAGCAACTATTTTCTTTTTTGCGATAGCCCTCCTCAATGGAATCAATCCATCCTTTCTCTCTTCTTTCTCATCCGCCCAGAGGAAACGAACGGTAGGGATCTTTCTTTTCTTTCTTTTTAGTCACGATCAGAAGATAGTAGAGCTGGTTAGTTCATTCTCTTCTTCCTCATCAACCTATAGCCCTGTCTGAAATCAAAGCGTTGGTTACGGAAGGGTGGAACTTGACTTCTTCCTTTGCTTAGGGAATAGGTTGGGTTAAGTATGGGGGTACGGCTGAACCGGAAGGAGATATCTAAGAAAAGCCTTCGAGTTGGAGCGAAGCCACTCGAACGAATGTGAGAGGAGCGAAAGTCTGTGATCGAATTTCACCGACAGAGATGAGGTCAGGTGCTCCCGGGATGGGTAACATAAAGGAGAGAGGGGCGACAGCCGCGAGGCACTTTTGCTTTGATTTTCTTGTTTCGGGAGATGGGCTTTCGTATTAGTTGGGTTTGATTCTACCGAGGCAATGTTCAGGCTCTTCAAGACCTTTTTCGTCGTTTTGAATATATCTTTGGTCACTTTCTTTGTGCAAGTAATCTGATTTTGCTTCGAGCACAGGGCTTCACAAGTCAAGTAACGGATCCCATGTAGGGCTTCCCGCCCAAATGCTCCAATAGAGCTCTTCCCGCCTTCCAGATCAAACCTAGTTCAAACTTGTTTGATAGGTTGGTTGGAATGGGGGGTTGCTCCTATCTTGACTCGATGCTTGGTCACTAGCAGACTTGTCCCTCCGCGGATTCGTAGACCCACTAAAGTAAAGGTAGGTCAAAGAAAGGACTATCTCCGGTGGATCTTCTAACTTCAGTCTGTGGTCGTAGAGAAGGTAAATAGCCTTATTTCGGGGCTGGGGAGAAAGGAGAAGCGGCAGTGTCCGTAAAGCCGCAAGTCCTAATCGTAGCACATAGGCCGTTGAAGAAATTCGGTAAGCCTTGGTAAGCCGCCTTGTACGGGGGTTGGGCGGAAAGCATTTCTCGTAGAGTAGTAATAGTTAGACCCCTCGTTCCTACTTGAGTCGGCTAGTCCCGTCCCGGGAAGCTAAGAACCGTCATAGCCCAAAGGTGCGAATTCAAAAATGTCTTCAAAGAAAGAAGACTAGGGCGCATGGGACTCTCAATAACGGGGAATAAAGACTAAGAGTGGTTCTCTGTCTGTGCCCCTTTTTCCAGCCATGTAGGTTTTCTTGAAGCACAAGCCATTCTAAGAGCGCCATTCAAGCCTTAGCCTTTTTCAGGCGTCATACTGTTGGGAGAGTCCAGGGCGGCGACCATTGCCCCTTTTGGATGTAGCTATTTCCTTACATATAGAGGAGCTCCAGGCGTATACACCCAGAAGCTCGCAAGACCCACGGCGCCTTGCTACAATAACGAGTGGCTAGTTCGTTCGATATAGATGGGATACCCTACAACTTCGCTTCACCAAGCAGACCCCACGTACTTGAATTGTCCGTCTGCTACTACGAACCCGACCCATAGGCCCATACCTTTCTCGACCGAAGCCATAAGTAGTAGTTTAACGCTTGATCGAAGCGGCAGTTACCAGGCCCGGCCCAACTATCCCAGGGCAGAAGGACGCAAAAAGCCAAATGTTACAGGGGCTTGGGGCAGGAAGATTTATAGACACAGAAAGAGAAGATCTATATTTCAAAGAAGAGAAGCGAAAGCCGCTCACAAATGCTAAATTGGGGAGCAGAAGCCACTCGCTTCACTAAGGGCAAGGAGCAAAAACCACTCAATTCGAAGTGAAATGTTGGAGAGCAGCCAGCCCTTTATTATTTATTATATTAATTATTAGCGGGTAGGTGAAACTTTTTCCTGAAGCATAGATGAGATTAGAGATGAAAAAGACGCTAGCATTAGCAGAAGATCATTGATCATACTTTCTTGCCTTAGCCACTATTGAGTAAGAGGGATTTAGACTTGCCTTAGATCACTATCGAGGAAGAGAAACTCATAGCACAGACGATCCTTACCCGTTATGGTAGTTTACTTGCGTCCTTGTTATAGTAAGGTCTTGAAGAGCCTGTTGTTAACAAAACGGAGTCTCAAAAGCCCTTTTATCGCACTGGTCTCAAAAACTCAATTATCGTATTTTCAGGCACCAGTAAAAGACCACCGTCAGGCCTATGAAAGTCACGTTTTTTCTTAAGAAAGATGGCGCCTCTAAAAGGATGTCTTCAATTTAATCAGCAGCCAAGGCGAAGAGAGAGTCCTACCATCACGAGGGATTCGAGATAGAAAGAGAGAGCAAGCCGGAAGGACGACGGGAGATGATCGTTCGGACAGGAGATGTGGACGAGTTTGAGCCTAGCTCCCAGAATAAGGTACCGGGACCTCATTGAGCACAAGATTTGAGCGGTTAATGGAGAGCACCAAATTCATGCGTTGGCTTTGGGGCGAGGATCAAGGAGGCCGGATTTCCCTTTATTCACCTCAGCGTGAAGGCTTGCAGACCTCCTATTGCCCTTACCCAGCGGCAAGACGCGACGTTTTGTCGGAATCCAAACTTATTCTTAAATCCCCTCTACTGTGCGGGTGCTAAGACTAGGCGAAGAATGAAATGAATCAGTTCGCTTGACCAACCCGAGCCTGACGTTCTTCTGATTTTGCTAACATCCTTCGATGACAGGCCGACCGAAGGAAGACGCACCGGGATCCTACTTCTATCTCATCAGAAGCGGGCGCATAGGCTATAGAATAGATAATCTCACCTTCTACTCTATCAGCTACTGTGCCTAATTTGTTGCTTTTTGGTCATAGGTTGCCAGTTTTCGGAGCTCACTTTGCAGGTCAGAACTATCGGAAGACGAAAGAGAACTTATTTAGACGAAAAGTGTGCCGGTGCCATTACCCCCAAAAACCCTACATTAGCAGTTCGGGTGGAATCTGACATAAACCAAGTCCAAGAAGACCGAGGAGGCCTTGGGGAGAAGGTAGCGCACTAATTCTATCCTCCTTTCCTGCTACTAGGGAAGCGCGTGCTACTGCTACTACTTTTGCACCTGCTCCTCCTATTGAAACTATTTGAATGAACTCCTACGCCTGGAACTCCTCTTTATTTACCGCATTTCTTCCTTCTGCAATAGTCATGTTCACTGCTCCTGCACCTCCAAGTACATCAGTGGAGAGTGTGCCTGTTGTTTGCTTCGATCGGCCATCCGTGAACTCTTTCGCCAAGGCTACCTTTCGGTTGAGCATGAAAGCCGGGACCAAACAAAAGAAAACCGCTAAAAGAATCTGCCTGATCGGACAGCGAAGCGAGGAAAGCCGGCTCATCACATCGAGAAAAGATGTCAGCTCATGATCGATCTTCTCGGAGATAGAAGGGGAAGCGTCTAAGCAAGCCTTAGCCTTTCATCACTATAGAAATCGAATTTGAACCGTAAGTCCCACATCGATAAAAGCGGGGCTTTCACGTTATCCTCAGCCCTTAGACAGACCTTCCACACCAAAAATAGAGGGAAAAACGTACTTCGCATAGGCGACAGCAACTTTGACGCTTCTTTCAGACTGAAAAAAGATAAACTCTTAATATAAATAAGTGCTTTTCACTTGAACTCCATCAATCGTATACACTTACGCAGAACCATTCCGATGGGAGGAGTGTTCGTTCATCAGGTAGGGCGAGGGAGGGGGCTTGGTCGGAGCAAGCAGTCGATAGCTTTGCGTGGGCATGTGCTTAAGAAGGGCGAGCTTAGTCCTTCCTTTCTTTGGGGAAGTCAGATGTTGAGTTTCTATGTGGAGAGGGCACTCAACCAACGGAAGAAGTCTACTTTCTTTCCCGTATCGCTTAGTGGAAGTGTTCGCCTTCGATCACAGAGTCTGCCTACTGGAACAAGCAACAAGGGCTTACCTGGCTTCTAGAAAGTGTCTCTTGGCTCGAGGTTCCTTTAAAGGCTAGCTTCTTAGATGTAACTCGCCCTCACCCGATGCTCAACGTAGACGAGATACAACGCGAAAGAGTCCCCTAGCGCTTCAAGCAACTAACGCTTTCAAGGCGTGCTAGTCCTTTTTGATGCTATGCTAGCGGTTCCCTCCTATAAAGAAGGGCGGTGAAAAAGGTCTGATAAAGAGGAGTTATCTGATGTACGGTTCCGACCTAGGGATGGACGGGAAAGAGAAGTTTCCTCCGAGAATGGGAATTCCTGATGAGGACTTCTCTGAAAGGTCAGTTTCAAGCTCATCACAGGCATACTACGATTTCAAGCAAAACGTCACCCATTGTCGGAAAGATGTGGATCGTCCCGCCCAACACTAATCTATTAGCCCAGCGCTAGAGGGAATGATGCTACCGTAGGTTATGAATCCCATTGGTATAGGGATGGGGATTAAAATAATCAAATAGATAGTAAGAATTCAAGAGAAGACCAAGATCACGATCAAGATCATTTTCCCTTTGTTTTATGATGAGATTGTTCCTTTTCGGGGTGAGGGCCAGGAAAACCGAAATTATGCTTAGTTGCCTACAAAAAAAAGCTTACGCTATGATATGATCGGGACATCGCCGCTATGGATCCACCTTTGCCTACGAAATGACGGAGTGGATGATTCCGTCATTGCCACGTCCAATAGGGCCTATCGCTCCTATTCTACACAGCAGTCCATACGTTCGGATTTTAGCGACATTGATTGCCACGAACTTTGTAATCATTTCTGTGATCCCTATTCAAAGTAGGAAGCAGCCCTTCTCGGTTTATTTGAATCAGACCTTCGGAAAAAAGCCGTTAGAGCGGACGAGCTCGAATCCGCTTTAATTATTAATTCAATGAAATTCAAGGCATTATTGAATCAATCTCTATGTGTCATATTCATAGGGGTGTACCTAAATACAAATACTAAGTACTTTAATAAGACATTATAAGATAGTAAGTGCTATAAAAGCTTATAACCATGCTACTGAAAGCTTCCCAATTCACAAATTCTAGTCTATATTGTAAATAAATATGATCCGGTAGATATGGTGTGTTTTAACACAAGTCTCGTGGAAAAGAAAAGACGTAGATGTGCATGAATCAATCCTTTCGATGACCTTGAGGGTTTGCTACGGATGGTAAATCAATTCATTTTCTGGAGCAAGTTAGGGAAAGACATTCATTGTCGCGGTAACATACTTCAGGTAACATAAGGTAACATACCTGGTCGACTAGGTCGGTCGAGGTTGGACTTTGCCTTCTAAAAAAAAGACTTTCCATTACAACATGTTTTCACGATCCGCTCGATGTAGTAGAGTAGAAAGAGTCGGTAATAGTAAGTTGGGAGAAAGGCCTATATCCAGCCCGATTGAGCCAAATCCTTTACTAAGACGTAATATGTATGTGATCTGCTTGATCATCTGAGAATGTATCACAGACTGGTTGGAAAGCTCAACTATCTCACTAGCACTTGTCAAGATCGTCATCGTCTATATGCCGTTAGTGTGGTCAGCTAGTTCAGCCCCTCGGTATCAAGAACTCGATAGAGAGTTCAGTGAGCTGAGGGTAGGCAAAGAATCTATGTCTCTATAACCTATTATTAAACTAGGAGCAGGGGCATTAGATAAGGAGCATTCGACCTTAGTGTGACGCTCTTGCGCGGGCAAGAAAAGTCAGTGTAAGTATTGGTCGGGATCTGTCTGTAGATCGTATTACACATATGACGTCCAGCCGGTCAGTCACTTGCACTCGTTTACCCCATCGCCAGAACATGATCTAATTGCTCAAGGAGGCACCACTCACCAAAGAAAACCCGACGGTTATTCGAGAAGCGAGGGCTATCAGATCATGAAGAATCTTGGTTGCTAAAAAAAAGCCAAAAGGCTTGGTGCCAAGAAGGTAAAACATCATTAGCTAATCCGTCTATATGTTACAGCCATATCCCTTAACTGAAACCTAATAAAGTCAGTTTTTAGCGTTCTCGAGTTGAGTTTTTTTATAGAGTCGATTAGTTAGAACTCAGAGGCTTTCGGATTGAAGTGAAAAATATCGATGTTAGCGGGTTCACCTGAAACCAAAGAGTAGGGCAACTAATTTATTCTTTGCCGCTCATGCTTCCTTTCTCTTAGCATACTTCAGATTGATACCTATAGATTATGCAGGTTTTCAAAGGTATCCTTTAGGTCTAAGCGCTGTGTGCTGCTGATTCTATAAGAGCTTTCCTTAGGAGTGCAATTGGCTCAAGAATAGCTGGTAGAGGCATTCAATTTTTATGTCTGCCAACTTTTCGATTTTATTGGTGGACCATTCCTAGATCCTAGAACTGCAATTAGATCAATGGCTGGAAATTCAATTAGAGGTGCAAACTCCTACCTCTGACGATAACTATTCAAACTACTTTGGCGTATAAGCTAATTGGGTAGAATTCACAAGAGCTAAAAAGGGAAGGTATTAGGCTCATCCCAAGCAAGAAAGGCTAATAGCTTGATCTTATGTTTACGTGTATGCCTTTCTATTTATTTGGAAGCAAAGAAGAAAGAGCTCATTTACAGTTCCAATTCGGATTCTACTCACCAAATAGAAGATAGCTACCTTTCAGCCTCTGACGAAAAGCACTATTTCTTTTGGAATTGGAGTCGACTACGAAAGTGCACTCCCGGGGCCTAAGGCAACTAGTTAGCTTCGAAAGCTTTCGAACTGCCTTTTGTGTTACCCACTCTGCTAAAGCGTTAAGCTCTAAGCGTCAGATTATGGATCTTGCTTTGTAAGCTTACGATCCTCTCTTTCATTTTGGAAAGCATTTTCAGAATAAGCGAGAAGTTTCATGGGATTGAGTGCTAGCCCAGCCTCGTGAATGATTCCTTTTCAAAACTTCAAGCCTTGAGCCAGTCGATCTAGTTGGAAAACTGCTCTGTGAGAGTACAAGGCTGACTTTATAGCCTATCTTCAAGTCCCTATCCCCTTGCTTCGATACCATACATCTTTGCATAAATCATTTTCGAAAGAAGGAGGTAAGCTTTGTGGATCTACCGCATGGAGTAACGAATTCGAAGCGTCTTTCTCAAATCAATAAGCTAACGGACTCCCTCTAATGAATAGAAGATAGAATAAAGGCTTATTCTCTTTCCATTCCCTACCTTGAAGAAGTCTGGCTTTTCGCTGAGAGTGAAAAGTGGAGATTAGTACAATAGAGAAAGCTGGAACCAATAGAATGGATGTTTTAAGCCATACAAGTGAAAGGGAGAACAACGAAAATAGACTGTACAGTCTCCTTTAGATGCTTAAGTCCAATCGCGTCATTCGTGACTAAATGAGCCCTTCAGTCTCTTTTGTATATGTCTTGACCACCCTAAACGTCCTGTCATCATCTAAAGATAGCCTACTGAGGTAGTTTCGCTTGTCAAAGTCTTGAGCTAACCGTAGACGCTAACTCTTATGCAGTTGACTAGCCCGCTTAGCCTGTGTCTCGCTCGCTTCTCACTTATTTCTCCTTGGTTTCGCATACTTCCTTTACAGGTTGATTGATAAATCACTATTTCATATTCTATTCCCGGGTGAATAACTTTCTTCGATGTACTTTCTACTAGCTTTTTTCTCTTACTTCGCCTGTATTGGCATAAATAGAAAATTCCTCTTTATTTTCTCTTTTGTCTCCTGCTGGTTTCAGTTATGTTGCTAGTACAATTGGACTACTCTTCATGCTGACTTCAAAACTGAGGAGATTAAGATAATTACTTTTTGATTTGTGTGGAAATTTATGCCCTTTGATAGATAGATTTGAGGAGGAGGTTTAGCAGGCTGTTGAAATCCAGGCAGTTTATCAATGAACAACCTTCACAATGTGACGCTTGTAATCTTTCTTTGTTTTTGTTCATTACAAGAGGCAATGCCCCTTGATCTGCTAATGAACAACCTGCTCCTAGAGAACCTCTCAATGCCATTGAAAAAGGAAGATGTGGGGACTCCTCATGCGTCTTCCCTATAAGCTTCCTCAACACGATATAGTTTCTCTTTTGTGAAAAAATGAAAATGACTCTATTCATATATATCTATAATATTTTGATGCGATAGATAGGACTTTCCTTTATGCAAAAATAACTCGCTAGTACTAGTAGTTCCGAATAAAAAAATAACATCTTAAAGTAAAGAACGATTTCGTCTCTCTTTTGCGACAGCTAATAAGAATCAGGATCAGGTATTGAGAAAGAGATCTGTTTTTACACATTCTAAAGAATTACGACCCCATAGATTCAGTTAGTGTTCCGTGTATTTAAGTAATCGTCTAAAGGATCTAGTGGGCTTTCTGTCCTGCTGAGTTGAGACTAACCTTTCAACTTGCTTGGTTCGCTTAACAAAAGAAATATCCGACTACTTACTTCAATTGCTCCTGGGTAATTTAGAAATTGCTACCATCCGACCGGAGTACAGATCTATGGCTTGGCTATTGGAAATCCGTATTCTTCGTCTCCGGTTTGCTGTTTCAAGCAGTGAAGTAGAAGAAACCAGGAGAAGACGGAGTAAGGGCTACGGCCTAGTAACCTTTCGGTTGGGATGGGAAAGAGTTTGAACCGAGTCGGATTCTGTCTCCCTACGATGAGGTACCTTGCCTGTAGATAGGGAGCCACCCTAAAGGAGTTAACGGCCAACCTAGCTAGTAAGCGCTTTCGGAAGTATGAAATGAAAGGCAGAAAGAGATAGTACCGGGGAGAAACTAACCGAGCCTAAATTCCCCTCTGATGGGGAAGGAATTATCAAACCAGGGTTACTACAAGTATTCAAGTAAGGGAACGCGCTTTAGACAGAAATTCTCAAGGGGACAATAAAAGGCGGTAAGGGGTAAAGATTAATAATAGGCGGGACAGCTTACAGTGTTTAGACATCAATTCTCTCCTCGGTGTGGGCTTGCTCGTGACAACTAGACTCGCACACTCCTTACTTCTGCTATAAGAGGGCAGGGAGCTTGTGACTAAGCCGCGTCAGAGACAAAGACTAACCCGAATCCGGGGAAGGATCCGTAGACGTGGATGGAATACCGTTTACTCTTTAATGAATGCAGGAAGGGAAGAAGGAGCAGTGGTTAAAGCCACTAAAAAAAAGCAGCTACATATAGATGAGAATATCGTTCCGTCTTACGTATTAGTCAATGGAAATCGAGACCAGTGGGTGGACTGTAAGGAGGACTGTTGAGGGTTCGAATTATTCTTTGAAGGGGATGGAACTAGAAAACTACAGACGATTTCTATAGCTCCTGGAGTGAGTGGTATTTGCCTGGAATACGTTCTGCTCGTCTGTATGCGGTGACTTAGTTCTTTTTGGCAGTATTCCATTATTTTCTTTCCTGCGATTACGATGTAGGGGAAGGTTATAGGAGTGATCTTTTTTCTTGTAAGAGAAGAGAAGAAAGTTCTATGCCCTCTTTGTAGAGGCTTATCCTTGTCCATTCCTCTTGGAAAAGATTTGAACAGAATAACAGAAATAGTAGTCTCTGCGGACTTGGTTTCAGACTAGTAATCGTAACCGGTTTCAAACTACCAGTGGGTTTATGTCTTGTCAATAACCCTATATGACGCTTCATTAGCAATATTCCAATCTATCTCTATGTACATAGTTGGGAAAGTCTTAGTTATGTATAGTGTTATCCTTGTCTTCGGCCAGTTGTCTGTTACGGTTGGTAGGGTAGGCCGGATTAGAGTCAGACTTGTTTCCAATGTAGGTGGTGTTAGGGTTGTAACTCATTTATTATTCTTCTCCTGCCAGGTCGATTTTTGGTCTTATAATTTTCTTCTTTTCTATCCTTACCTATGTCCTTAGGGATCGTCTATGTGCCGGATCGGGTTCGTAGTTGGTCTGAATCGTCTTCTGTCTAGCTGATAGACATTCTTGGCCGTCAAGCCTTCTTTTACACTTTTTCTTTTTGCAGCTCTCATTCCTGCTTTCATTTCCAATCAATCTTATGAAAGAGCGGGGACGAAGGAAAGTAAGAGTGCATTCTATGCCCAGTGATTTTCGAAATGGACAGGTACCAACCCAGAGACCTTTTGGTAATTACTCGGCTAACGGCTTACTTACACATAGCCTCCTATTAATCAGAAGGTTTCTCTTACGATTCGTTTTTTCGTATTAACTTAACTTATGAGTGATTCGACCCTCTTTTCGTCTTTCTTTTCGTCGTTTCCCAGTTGGGTAATAAAGCGTATAGAAAGAGAAATGCTTTCCTTCCATTTCCCATCATTTCTTGGTTTTTTGGTTATCGGAAAGTATTGATTCGATTTTTCTTGTAAAAAGAAGAAAGAATGTTGGTCAATAAATTTTTAAATTGTCGATAAGTCTCGATTATTGTCGTCTGTTCCATTTCAATTTCGCATTTCTGGGTGACTTCTTTAAAGCGTATTTCAAATGGAATCTTTTCCTGCCTCAGTATTCTGAAAGTCTCGTTTCGTCTATATTGTATCAATATGTTTTATTGTATATAAGATATGGTTTAGCGCTATCTGTTTTGTGGTAAGAGAAAGTCAATCTTGTCCTTTACTGCCGATCTTGGCTTAAATTCGAGGGTCTTGTCTAGTGAGGATAGTTGGTTCGAGACCAAAGCAATCGCTATCCCCGAATCGGGAAGAAGATTATGTGTCAAACCAGTCTTAACAGCACCCTCTTCTATAGCCTTTCCACTCCATAAGTTGTCCCCCGAAGATTGAGTACATGCCATGAAATTTATGGCTCCATACCGGATAACGATATGTCTTAGACTGGAAAGGGACGTCAACTCGATCGAGCCTATCTCCCTCTTTGATCTTCTCGAATGAGGCCTTTTTGACAGTCAAGCCTTGAAGGCAATCACGAGAATTAGGTTCAAATCCCTTACCCTTAGTGGGGAGTCTTTATTCAATGTCTTTTTTTATTTTCTTCCCTGTATATGAACTACTCTTTTTCTCCGCCACCGCGCTCTCTATAAACTAGAAAGAAAGGGGTTACTGCTTACATGCGCCTTACCGCTTAGTGGCCAGTGCTGCCAATCGGCCTGGGCAAGGCGTGAACAGTCTTGGCCCCATCTCTGGATCTCAAGCAAAGAGTGATGAGCGAGACAAGTGCAAACTCGAGGATCCAAAATTCTTTTTTCTTTGGCATTTCCAGGGAAGCCATGTCAATAACCTCTGGATCTTAAGTATCTCCCCGCCGCTCTTTCAAGCCGTCACGCCCTGGCCTATACCAGAGAGACTGATGAGATCGATAGAGAGAACGAGGCCCGGGGAAGAGATCAATTCTTTAGTTGATAAGGGGAATACGGAATGGACCGATACGCTCGTTTTTGACCGATTGACAAAGGAGGAACTAAAGTCTCTGTCGATACTGCCTCCTCTCTCCTCTTCTGCTTCTTCGATGAACTCGGCTATTGCTGTTTTTTCACTTCAATAAGACTGTAACGACTATTCGATAAAGACGCATCTCGCATCTCCTTCACTAGAACAGCCCTTACTTAATCTACGATAATCGATAAGAAAATCACTGCCGCGCGTTGAAGCTTTTGACGCCTAAAAGAATGATTCATTCTCTCTTCGGGTTTTGAGCTGTTATAAACGATGTTCTATACGCCCAGCCCAAAAAGCAGGCAGGCAGAAGAGCAGTAGGGGCTTATTCGAGAATAACGCTATCTGGAACTGACATACGACAGAGCAGAATCCAACACTTATTGAATGTCGGACATGAATGAGCAGACATCTTGCCCATTAGTAAGGGCAGGAAAGGCACTGATTGACCAAGGTCTTAATCCGCAGCTTGAGAAGCTGTTGGTATACACGACAGTGTTCGAAAAGGTCCCTTTTCGGAGGAGGAGAACACGAAGGATAATGAAATTTCCACGCTCGCTAAGGTTATTTATATCTTAACTGAACTTTTGTTGGGGCGTAGCGGAAAGAAGTAGCGGAATCAGGCGACTTGCCACACACCAACCAGGAGTAATTCCTTAGACGACGGATCTAACTCTTTTGAAAAATGCCCAGAAGCGTCTGTCTACTAGTTCAGTTGAAAACAAGGTGTCGAACTAAACTGATAACTGATCGTCTATCGAATCGCCTCTTTCATTTCAAGGCAGGATGCCGAGAATCGTGTCTCTATCTACGAAGAGCAGGCATGTGTGGGACTTTAGGACAAGGCTCTGCAAGACCTAAAGTTTAATATGCCTTCTGTATAGATAACGATATAGAAGAAGCTGCGACGAAGCTAATCTCTCGTCTGGAACCCGCGAACTCCCAGCTTGACTGCATTACCTTCCTTCGTCACCTTCCCTTTGTCCCTTAACTGCTGACAGCAATTAGCTTTTAATCCCTTTGCTTTGTCTCATGCAAAACGAATAGTTGTCCTCTCATTTTCTAACCTCTTATGGAAAGCAGCCAAGCGGGTGAAGCCGCGGGGGAAGGAAATCGCTGATTCCCTGCCCTACTTTACCTATCCTGGTCTACGAAAGCCCAAGGTCGATCGTGTCGCTCTAAGAGCTCCTTCCGGAGGGTTCATTTCCAGCATAGTGGTGAACCCCTTTTTTTGTTTGAGACTGTGGTTACTGGTCGAGCCACTGGAATGGAAGACGATTCTAATCTCTGGAGATCTTTCCTCTCCACTTACTCGTAACAGGCCTTCCCTCTGTAGACTACTTCTGGAGAATGGCATAATTGTCCTATTTTTGACTCGATCTTCAAAGAAGACTGACTCCTCCTTCTCTTTGTTGATAGGGTCGTTGTTGGTCCTTCTTTCACTAATGATCTCACCATTGACGCGTAGTTCGCGCGAGGGACTATCCTTTCTATCGCTTGCGCTTGCTTTTCACTCTCTTCGCAACGGTCTCTCTCTTCTATAAAGCGAAGCAAAGCGCATGGCGCTGAAGTGAAGAAAGCTCAATAAACACACACGAACACGATGCAGGGCATAGCATAAATGAGACCGCGGATCATTTCATAAAACATATATGCTTAACCTTTCTCGATGCTTTTTTGGGGGTGACTCACCAACCGACCCAGCAGTGATCGATGACAGAATGGTACGAACAAATCTCTGTCATTGGATTTGGTAGTTCTCCATTGACTTCTCTCTTTACCCCTTTTTTGCATATGTTCCTAAATGGGTGTGCACCTCCAGATGGGCAGGGGCCGGCCTCCCACTCTCTTATGCAGCATTTATTAGCTTAGCTGAGTTAGGCTTTTGCGTACCCAATTCAATTAGTACTCGTCCGTGCCACCTTGTGTAATGCATAAAACCAAATCGCTGACCGGTGGGGACTCTCCCATCAATGAATGAGGTGCTTTTTATGCACTTCCCAATTTCTAAGGTTGGTGGAGATCTCGACCTGTCGAATGAGAAGGAGTTGAATCACGCTCGCCCGAAGCAGAGTCAATATACTTCCCCCGGAGAGAGAGAGGTCCGCGTGCACATTGAATTCTTAGGGGGCTTCAATCTCTCTTCAATTAGCCCAGGCACCTACGTCAAGCCCAACTTCTTCCGATGTCGATCACGGAAAGTGAAAGAACTCCATTACTAAATGGAGAGGATAAGTGATTGTCAAATGTCTAACCTACCGATTCCGGTGAGACATGGCGGGCTAATATGCTATGCTTTATTCCTTTCATTTAGCGGTATATAGGACAGGTTCTTTTTGGCAATATGCCAAAAGCCTTGGAATGCCACCCGGCTCGAGCCATGAACTGGAGGGAGGACCATCAGCAAATAATGCATTGCTCAACTCATCAGATTCTTGGGTGCCATAGGCCAGGAGATAATCAGTATGAGGCGGTAGCCAGTCCCAGTATAGAGTTGCATCACCACATCTCAGATGTAAAGATTCCTCCGGATAAGCAAAAGTGAATCTTCGGTCGGATCCTTTCCGCATATCGTCAAGCCAGATCAAAACTTTGAATGAGAGGGATGGAAAATTAATCGGATGGAGCAGGAACTGCATTAGACTAGACAGACTGATTAGAGGAGTAACGACCACCGGTACTTAAATCAATAGGCGGTCGCAAGAGATAGACGCCTCTACAGACAGTTGCCGGATAGGAAAGCCTTTTTCACGAGATTGGCCAATAGCTCCCGGAAAAAAGTGAATAGATAAACCAAATGGATCAACACTACTGAATGAGGCATCCACGTCATCAAGGAAACGATTCCTTTTTCCAAAAAATCTTCGAAACATTGATTAGCTGAGGAGTGGGGCCGTCTATCGATCCATTGGGAAGTGAGAAAAAAGGTGGAATTGAGCCCTATTAAGTCACGTAAGGGGGAGGGCATCAAGGAATAGATAGGAATGACTCACCCTACCCTTCCTTCTCCCAGTTACTGCCTATAACGAGTTAGTTACCGGGTCATAAGCATGTGATAGGTTTGGTTTTCTATAGATTCAGTACCCCTTTCATTTGGTAGCCTCTTTTCCCGACTAGGAAAGTTCTCTTTCTGGCAACAGGATCCACTCGAATCAGTCCTCCAGTATCTCCGGTTTCGGGATAAGATAGGCTTCTTTACCCGTTTACTTCTCGACCGATAGGAGAACGGCAGCATATTCGACCATTGATCGGAGGGAACTGGAAGATCTTTCCTATGAAGGTGGGAATGAAAGGAATGCACCAGCTTCTGCCGATCCTCCCCCGATAGAAAAGAGCCCTTTTCTGGAGAGTGACGAAGATGCGGAAAGAAGAGTTAGTTATCAACCGCCCGGGATCGCCAACGAAGAAATAGTTGAAAGGGCAAAGAAGTGCTTGTTCTTCTTTTAATTGAAGTAGAGGGGATGTCTATCGTAATGTATATTTCTTGGCTCTAATCCTCTTTCATGGGACACCAAGAAAGAAAGCTTCACTTCTGCTTTCGATAACTAAGATTTACTGCTTCAACCCGGTATTCTACGATCTTTTTTGGGTCAATGTCTACGTTTGCTGTAGGTGCTTCACCCTGAGGCAATGCCAATCTCGAAATGCTATCAGCTTGGCTTCAAGGGGAACTGAAAAGTGAGGGCAATTGGCTTCATTGCAGATAACTAAATAACCTCTCTGCGAAGCCCGGTCTTCCCTTCTCGCCCAACGGCCTATTAGAGCTATGCGTGAGAAAATGAAAAAATCCCATTCCCTTCACTTAAGAAGTTAAGATCTAAATAACCTTTCAAAGTTCAGTTAAGATCTAAATAACCTGAACTTTGAAAGTATTGAAATAAATAACCAAGATAAATTGCACATTTATGAGCCGAGTTTACACGATATTATGATAAACCGGTATTATACGAACTGTCCGAGCTCCTGCTTAAGGGTTAGCTCAAGGGAAAGCACTTGAAGTAACGGATGAGCGCCAACGCGCATAAGTACGTCACTTCTTGCTTTTTTCATTCTTTTATAGAAGTCCTACACCAACAAATCTAGCCTTTTTTCGATTGTTGTTAGAGGTGAATGAAATCAATCCACTCTTTCTGATAGCTGCTCAGGCCTTCTTCTGACAGACAAATGCTCCTATAGTGAATCTCTCTCATTCAAAAGAAGAGAGCTAGCATAAGCGGACAGCGTCACTACCAGAAGAGCAGCTACTATCAGTCCGTCAGACCAGTCTCCGTCCTTCACTCTTTTTGAAAGGATATCAACGGACGCGCCTCCTCTTGATCACAGTAATTCAGTCAGTCTGGCTAAATCCATAGAATGACGTAACAGAGATGAGAAAGGGGACAAAGAAGGCTGAACTGAAGCGGGGGACCTATGGCAAAGTAAGACGAAGATTGCTTTCACAGGGAGGGCTTCTTCGTCAGAGAACGAGACTCAACGACAGGAGGTTGTGAGGCGGACAGTCAATCCGATTACTTCTAAGCCTTCGAAGGCTGGTACAGTTGAGTTACTTCGTTCCTTCGGACCCTGACGTAAAGAGACGCCATTGCTTTATTTGGTTTGGGCTCCAGTCAGTGAAGACGGCTAGAAAGAAAGAATGAAATTCAAAGCCTACTCTTGCATATGTAATTTGTTTGTGCATCTGCTCTTTCCTTTTCTTTCTACTTGCTCTGTTCCTTTGCAGTCCGGGCCTATTTATTAGTGACGGGAATAATTCTATTCGAAAGGGGAGAAAGTGCCATAGTGAGAATGAGAACCACTATGTAGCCAAGTACTATAGACGAAATAGCACTATACAGATGGCTGACACTTTAAGTTCAAAGACCAAATCACAACAAAGAATAAATACGTTGAGTCACATGAAATTTTTCTAACTAAAGCCAAGCTAAGCTAACGGGAGGGAAAGGCCCCGAAGCCAGGTCGTAGTGAGCATCTCGGGATGGACCCAACATAATCTGTCGCATATGGGCGACGGCTAAGCTTCGTTCTATGGCGGTTCAAGCTAGCACCCGTTTTAGCATATCATCTCGCTCGATTCTAAATCCATAAAAGGCAGAGTCCCAAGCATATCTTCAGTAGCTATAGCAAATCCATGACGAGATCGAGCCTCCTCCAGCTCCTCCAGTAGAAATAGAGGCAAGGGCCGTTTTTGCCAGTTCTATATCGAAAACGAACAGTTGATCCCAGGAAAGCAACGGGTTCTGGTGCTGGCTTTGTTGCCCGTTCTACTTTAATTGGATCAACAGAAATGAGGTAAATTGCCTTTCTCCCCACCGCGCCTCCTCTGCTTATGTCACTGGTGATGAACTCACTATGGCTATTCAAGCTAGCGTGGTAACGAGAGAGTGAGTGAAAGTGAATCGGTTAACGAGACTAGAAGAAGATGCAACGCTAGTTTTGAACCAGAGCAGGGACGGGCCAATAGCTAAATCGGAAGTTAAGCCCTCAATTAGCAACGAGCTCTCTCCGTTCTATCCAATAGACTAGAAGCGGACAGTTCAAAGGCCAGTTTGAAGAAGGTCCAATGTTCCATACATGCGAAGTCAGTGAAACTCTCGTTCCAAAGCTTTGACGAATAGAAAAGAAATAGGATAACCAGATTCCAGCCGTAGTTTATTGGCTGTTAGGTCGGTGAAACTGTCCCTGTAGCCAGCAGTAAAGCCAGAAGTTTTAGTTGACGTTCTTCACAGGACAGTATGTATGGGACCTGAAGCAAAAGGCTTTGTTGGAAGCAAGCAACCAACCCGGCAGAAGTAGATCGGAAGTTTCCTCTTTTACTTTTGTAGCCTTAGCTAAGTAAGAGTAAGTAAGTATTAAGATCAGGTGTAGCGGGCAAACAAAAAGATCGTGTAACTTGACAGGTGCAAGCAGACAGCCATCCGTTCCCGTGGTTTATAGTTACTAACGATTCTTTCGTCCCAATCCGGGGTGACGAACGAATAGAATAGTCCGCATCCGAGATGATATATCCCCACATAGTCTGCTCTTTTATGTCCTTCAAGATGGGGGGTGCAGAATGGTTATCAAAATTTTCCTAAGCTTTCACAGTTTTAGGAAAGGCCAGGCCAGCGGTCTTGCTATTCCTGATGATCAGGCTAGGCAAGCTAATCACGCAATCCAGCTTCTCCAGCAAACCCCAGAATGTTCGCTAATCCTGCTAGCCTTTTTCGCAAATCTCATCCAGGACGTCCCTAATCAACCAGATCCAGCTATATAACCTAATCAAGCCTGCTGCGTCAAACCTTCATTGAATGGGAATTCCAATTCGACGGCATCTAACTACCTAAACCTAAGGCGAATACGTGAACAGAGACTTTTCTCTGCTGCTGTAGCTGCTAGGATACTCAAGTCTGCTTCAGCTAACCACACGGCGTCCAGTCGCCCAAACACACGAACATACTATACAAAGAAAGAGAGGCAAGCGATGAGTCTCAAATGAGATTACCCCTCTGATTCGTCATCCGCTGAGCTAACGTCGCGATTGTTGTGGTTGAAGAAAGAGTCAATTAAGTAAAGAAAGATGTCAGTTAGAAAAGAAGGGGACCCAGCCTCACTGACGTTAACGGATTTTTAGCTCTGCTTCGGAAAGCCCTGTGGAGGTCTACAAAGAAAGGCACTAATAACAGGGGCTACTCTCTCTTCTCTCTTTCACTCCTGAAAGGCCGGACTTTCAAGCATCAAAAGAAGATCCCCTGGGGTCTAATCCCTCACCCCCTTTGAGGTAGTTTCCTTCGGGATATAGAAATGAAATTCCTATTTTATCAATTCAAAGAACCCTTTGGCCTAGCATAGCAGCCGAACCTACAAAGTAATGCGACGGAAAAGAAGCTTAGCTCGAAGGCTTGATTCCCAACTCCATTTTCTTTTTGGAGCGGGAATGACTTAGAAGAGCATTTGAGAGTTTCTAAGTCCGGGAATCCTTTTTTTTAGCTGAAAGGGAATCCTCTTTCATCCGACCTAACGGGTAACCTCACTGCTTGCTGCATTCTCGACACCTGACTTCTAAAGGGGGCACTGATTATTGATCACAAATCGCTTGTTATCGAATAGGTTATTCTCTTTGCAAGTTCATCTTACTGTGACGCTGCTTCAATCAAGGCGCGTCAGCCCTGAGAGAGAATCCAGTAGCTGTCCAACGGTTGCAAGCAAGCTACTCCTTTTGAGAGATAAGCAGCTATTGGATCATCAGGCTTGGGGGCGTAGCGATAACTCGAGACCTTCCTCTCAACTATTGACAATTACAGAATCTATATATTCAATACGCCCGGCAAGACGCGATAAAGACCTGAAGGGCTTCAGAAGCCCTTCGATCAAATGAAAGTCCCACAGCTGATTCAATAGCTGTCCTCTATCAAGCACCGGTTACTGATTAACGTCCGACAACAGGAAAGAGAGGACGAGCTAGTTACACAGCCCATATATATTACTATCCCGGTCGTCACATGATTACCATTCCTTAGCCCTCTCCTTTTTTTCTTTAGTCAGACTAGTTACTGAAAGCATTTCTCGCCTGTCGCCCGGTCTGATTGAGGGTGGGACCTGAGATCTTAGCTGCTGCTTTCTCCGCACCTTCGTCTGCTAATAGCTTCACAGTCAACCCCTGCGCCTTTCGCTGAGCCGGATGCGGATATGCCGACATTTGCTACATAAAGGAGTACTTCTGCCAGACTTCACTAAAGCTACAAAACTTCCGAGTCGCCAAACATAAACTCTAGTCCCAAACGCTTCAATCAGTTTTGCTGAAACAAAGATCTTGTTCCCGGCTAAGCGTAAATAGAGTTCAGAGTCGACAACAGCACATTACATAAAATAGCTAGCGCTCTTGAAGGAAGATCTTTGGGTATTGGGACCCCTTCTGTAACAACCGATTCGAAAAATCCCTTACCTGCTTTAAGCTCTGTCAAATCCCGACGAGAATGCCAGCGAATTCTCTTTTTTTGACACATGATTGCGTCGGCTGCGGCAGAATGTTGCATGAGACAGCTATATGTTCCCTCTGGTAACTGGGTTCATCAATTATGGTCAACAAAGAGTACGGGCGGCAAGGTACATTGGTCATTTTTTTATGATTACCCTATCTCATGCCAACCGTTTACCCGTAACTATTCAATATCAAAATGAAAAATTGATCACATCGGAGCGTTTTCGTGGTCGAATCCACTTTGAATTTGATAAATGCATTGCTTGTGAAGTCTGTGTTCGTGTATGTCCTATAGATCTACCTGTTGTAGATTGGAAATGTTCAACGGATATTCGAAAGAAACGATTGTTTAATTACAGCATTGATTTCGGAATCTGTATATTTTGTGGTAATTGTGTTGAGTATTGCCCAACAAATTGTTTATCAATGACTGAAGAATATGAGCTTTCTACTTATGATCGTCACGAATTAAATTCTAATCAAATTGCTCTGGGTCGTTTACCAATATCAATAAGAGATGATTACACAATTCGAACTATTTTGAATTCGCCTCAAACAAAAGAGAAATCTCATAACAAATGAGAAATGAAGTGATGGAAGAAATTACTAAGGTTATCCGGTGGTATACTATATGTATTTCAATGCTTGAGCTACTTCTAACAACCTACGCATTCTGTTATCATTTCCAGCCGGACGATCCATTAATCCAACTGGCAGAAGATTCTAAATGGATCAATTTATTTTATTTTCACTGGAGATTAGGAATAGATGGACTTTCGATAGGACCCTTTTGACTGACGGGATTCATCACCACTGACGCTACTTTAGCGGCTTGGCCGGTTACTCTTTATTCTCGATTATTCTATTTCAAAATGTTAGCAATGTACAGTGGTCAAATAGGATCGTTTTCGTCCCGAGACCTTTGACTTTTTTTAATAATGTGGGAAGACGAATTAATTCCTGTTTATCTACTTTTATCTATGTGGGGAGGAAAGAAAGGTCTCTACTCAGCTACTAAGTTTATTTTGTATACTGCAGGGGGTTCCATTTTCCTATTAATGGGAGCTCTGGGTGTTGGTTTATATGGTTCCAATGAACCAACATTCAATTTTGAAACATTAGTATATCAATCGTATCCTCTGGCATTAGTTCTAATATTCTATATTGGTTTTTTTATTGCTTTTGCTGTCAAATTACCGATTATTCCTTTACATACATGGTTACCTGATACCCACTACGAAGCACATTACAGTACTTGTATGCTTAACGCGGGAATCTTATTCAAAATGGGAGCATATGGATTGGTTCGTATCAATATGGAACTATTACCCCATGCTCATTTTCTATTTTCTCCTTGGTTAATAATAATAGGCACAATACAAATAAATCTATGCAGCTTCAACATCTCTCGGACAACGTAATTTCAAAAAAAGAATAGCCTATTCCTCTGTATCTCACATGGGTTTCATAATTCGTTGAATTAGTTCTCTAACTGATACGGGACTTAATGGAGCCATTTTACAAATAATCTCTCCTGGCTTTATTGGTGCTGCACTTTTTTTCTTAGCGGGAACTAGTTACGATAGAATACGTCTTGTTTATCTCGACGAAATGGGCGGAATAGCTATTCCAATGCCAAAAATATGAACACTTTTCAGTAGCTTTTCACTGGCATCTCTTGCGTTACCGAGCATGAGTGGTTTCATTGCAGAATGTGACGTATTTTGTTTTTCAGTATAGTTATGATTTTCTCAATGAACAAGTAAATTGCATCCGTTTTAGCTAAAAGATACTTTGAAAGGAAAGAATGTATGCTTCATATACACCTGAATCAAAGAAAAGGATTCTTTGTACCCAACGGATAAAGGTTTGAATTTCACCTACCGGACAAGGAATCTTTGATCTTTTCTTCCATGACGGCCTGGGGTCTTCTGGCTCGTCAAGTATCTTAGCCGACGGCGCGTTTAGAAATGAGTTTCATACCCATCTCTTTTGTTCATCCGGATAGACGTCTTTCTCCTCGATAGATGCGCAAAGAAGCCATAGAACTCTTATGATTTAAGCCTCCAACGGAAAGAAGCTCGACTGGACCTCTTTCTTCATAAAAAAAGCCCTTTCTCGCATCCGCTTTCAGGTTTGACATGACATTAGAGCTCTCGTACTTAGTGACGAGTTCGAGCCTTAGAAGCATGCTCCAGAATAAGGTCTGGAATAAGTGAAGTCTGAGTCCTTTAATCGAGTCCCTCTTCTTTAATAGGTGCTTTCTGCTAGCAGGTTTTGATTATCTTTTTACGATTACGATTCCAGTATTAAATATCTCCTAGAAACCAACAATTTATCAAAGTCGTTGACTTATGGGCGCAAGTCAGTCTCTTCTTTTTACAGCAATCATAGGGGGTTCGGGTCTGAAGTAAGCCTTCCTCTATCATTGGTAGGCAAAAAAGGGGTAAGCGAACCTGGCTGTGTTTGTTAATAAGCAAATGGGTAAGTAAGCGCAAACAGTACGAATCTCTTTCTGTATTCAAGCCTGCTCCTGGTCGCTCGGACTGAAGTTGTAGTGTGAGCCTTGAAACCGAAGTTAGGCAATCAGCATGAAGATAGAGAAATGGATCCCTCTTTCTTAATGACTCTTCAACGAAAGATAGCTATGAAATATTTGATTTTGAAAGCAAAGAGGGGTGTGGCGGTCGTGCAAGCAAGCGAAGTCGAATATATTAGATGAGCTTGCTGCACTCCGATCCATTCCCTTAATATATTAATAGTTTATTAAGTCCACGTCAATTTCTCTGTAGCTTAAAGCCCTGTGAACCCCCTCTCATAGGTGACTGGGAAGGAAAAAGGCTAGAAAAAAAGCCCTTATTATTATTCTACGTAGCTGTCTTTCTTTTGCAAGTGAAATATCGACTTTCATTCCACTTTAGAAAACTATAGTAAAGTAGCAAAGTTCAGAGGAGCAGCAGGCAAGCTTCTTTTTCATCCATTTCTGTTTCAGTAGTTTCAGTACTTCATCGATTTTAGTTTCAGTAAACGATTGATCTCTATCGTCTAAAGCATGAATCGATCTTTTTTATTCAATCGTTATCCCCTTGCAATTGATCTGTGCGATATCGAGTATGCTAACGCGAATCTATAACGGTCGTAATCAAATCTCTCAATCGTTTTCCTTTTCTCCTGTCGTTAACTCTCGAAAGTGAAGCAAGGCTCTCAAAAAAAAGGTCTAACTGTCGGAAACTTTCGTAATCGTTCCAACCGGTCAGTCCGATCTGGCTTTCCTGCCTCTCTCTTCTCTAGTCGTGACGTATCATACTCTTTTTCTTCTTATGATTTTCATTCATTCAATGAAACTGGAATTTTCTTTTCGTTTGTGTGTTTCGAGGTACAGATCACCAAAGACGGGTGGATGTTCAGTCTCAGTGGCAGAAAACCAATACTCTTTGGAACTGAACTTCGTCAGCTCCATCTCCCAGAATCAAAACGACGAAGTTCTAAAGGCATGGCTCTCTCGCATCTTATTCTACTACAAAGTAGAGGAAGTCAGTCGCTCGGTATAACAAAGTTACCTTAGCCTGGAAAACAGCCGCAGAAACTAGGCCTCCTTCTATCCCGATATTGAGCCAAGCCCGGCACCCCTGATTGTGTTACGGATTCAGTTTCCCAAGAACAATCAAAGAGTTCGTAGCTCTAATTGCGTGATCGGCTGTTAGGACGATGGGGACGATAGAGAGTCCTGACGCCCGGTCCCGTCCTTGCGTCCTTGTATTCTTCTTGTTCTTACCGAGCTAGCGAATCGTCAGTCTTTCATTCTGTGGTTAGGCCTCTTTCTTTCATAAGGATCGAAGCTTTCCTGGCCCCGGGCTCTCTTAGGCATTGACGCTATATGCTTTTTTCCTCTTCGTGACGCGTCTATCTCAATTTAGTATCATATCATTTCCAAAGAAAGAGAGTATGCAACAATTGATTTGATTCTAGGGATAGAGCACTCTGTAAGAAGGTAGTCTGCCCTCCATACTGAGCTAAGGTCCACACTGACGATTAGCTATAGTAGCTATAATAAGAGAAGAGGGAAAGACGATCGATCAGTTCTTCTTGCTTTACTCTTGCTAGGCGGAAAGAGAAGAGAGACTATTGTGACTTTCACTTCTTTACTGTTCTCTTAGTGGAATACGTACTAAGACTTGAAGCTTCCATACAAAAGAAATGCTTACTTGCTTTTAGCTTGAACAAGGATAGGATAGATCATAATGTACACGTCAAATTAATTCGAGTCGGAGAGCGGGAAAAAGGAGAGGAGTGGCTTGAACACCTGATGAGCTACTTTTCTTTCATGGCTATTGTATGCATTGACTAGGAAAAGACTAGAATTTATAGCCTGAAAGCAATGACGGCAGCTTTCTTACGTACCTATTGACGCTCTTACTACCTAACTAAGAGAATGGTATTGACTGAGAGAAGTAGTACGAGGAGCGTTATTGTTGCTGTCTTCTTTTTGGCAGTGGGATAGGGAAAGAGTTCGGACTGAACTTGAACTTTTTTTTTGCTTGTTTTTTTTTTTCATTTAATGCAATCCTGCTGACTACAGCATTCTCTGACTGAATTATGCTTCAACTTCCACACTTCAAGCAGAGTAATTTGTCTTCTTGTTCGGCTCAAAAACATAAAAGATCAGCGAGTCCTTGATATGCAGCAATTCCGGGAATTCTGCCTGAAACTTGGAGGCGTCCATCTCATTGTTGCTTCTAGGAGCAACGATAACCTTGGCTTGCTCTTCAAGGGTGAAGTTCGGGTCAATGTAGTTCTTGTACATTTCTTTTATCTCATTGTGGCTCACCACCCCTGGGTTGGTGAAGTTCCATATGCCCAAAAGATTCCGCTTTGCCATCTCGTGGGTAGGAGCTCATCCTTCATGGTCATGCTGTTGGGAATGTTAACCACAAAATTATAGCGAGAGATCAAAGTGATGAAGTTTCGGGGGTTGTTGAGGTCAGAGGATATGGGCATCCTGACCCTGAGGGTGCAAACATTGTCGTATTCTTTAAGCAGCTCCTCCACCATTGCTTTGGTCTTCGAATGGAAAGATCCAGTGAAATTGGGTTTGTCTTCCTCCTTGAAGCCAATTCCGGAACCCAGTGGATGGGTATCATCATATTCAAAAATGCACCCGGTTGCATAATTGATCATAAGAAGCCCATGCTCTTTGCAGACATCAGCTAAGGTCAATGTGCCAGCAACATTGGTGCGAATGGTCTCTGTTTTATGAGATTCACACCAATCAACATTCGGTCTACCAGTCACACCAGCAGCATTGAAGACGTGAGTAGGCTTGATGTTCTGGATATCTGCAATAAGAGATGACCTATTTTCCAGACGGCCCCTTCCGTACTCATTTTGAATTCAAAGCTTTTAACATAGCTGGCCAAGTAGACCGCCAATCCAACCGGTTCTACCATAGATCAAGAACTTGTAAGTAGGTTTTTGAGAGGAAGTGCTGCTTTTAGAAAGAGGTACCACCATCCGAGTCTTAGTATTCGGGAACCCCGAAGAAGCAGATTTGCCATCATCAGCTTCATCGAAATGTCTCTCAATGCCAGGCATCATCAACATTCTCGGGTGAGGAAGCAATGCTCCTGAGACATCACCCCACCAGTCAGGGTTACTGGTGTACCACTCCATTGTCTTCCTCAGCCCCTCTTCCCAAGTGGTGCGCTCTGACCATCAACAATTCTTCAGCTTCTGATCGTCCTTGAAGTACCTCTGGTCATTAAATGGCCGATTCTCGACAAAAAAGATGTTTGTCTCTGGATCAATAGAGAACTGTTTGCATATGTCCCTAGCTACATCAATCACTCTCCTCTCCTTCTTTGTCCCAATGTTGTACACATGACCAACTTCTCCCTTGTGGAGAATGACCTCAAAGGCTTCAGCAACATCCTCACAGTAAAGATAGCTTCTCACATTAGTTAAATCTCCGTGAATTGGGAGAGGCTTCCCCCTCATGGCCAAAAGAATAGACTTTGGAATCTCTTTCTCTTAACAGAGATTTGGTCCATACACAGAGTTTCCTCGGGTTGTAATGACAGGCAAACCATATGATCTGCCATAAGCCATCACAAGCATTTCTGCACCAGCTTTCGTTGCAGAGTATGGGTTTGTTGGGAGAAGCTGAGAAGCTTCATGGTTCCCTACAACAGCATCCTCATCTGTCTCTCCATACACCTCATCTGTACTAACATGGATAAACCTCCGTCTCTGTCTGGTGACCTTACAGGCTTGACGGAGGACGTGAGTCCCAACAATGTTGTTCTTGGTAAACTCAAAGCTATTACCGAAGGTTATTTATATCTTGACTTGAAAAGTTAAGGAATTATCAACATGAGTTTGTGCAGCAAAGTGCATAATCGTATCAATGGACTCGGTGATTAGGAGATAGTTGACAAGGTCAGCACTGGCAATGTCCCCCTTGACAAATTGGAAAGTAGGGGATGATTGAGAAGGACGTAGGTTTTTCAGGTTTGAGCAGTAATGAAGCTTGTCGAGCACGACAATATAGTACAAAGGTCCGAATGAGCCGATTTGCAACATGGGAGGCAATGAAACCGGCCGCACCAGTAATGAGGATGTTTTTTGGGGTGTACGAAGACATAATGAAGCACTTTTCAGCCTTGGATGTTGATGAGAAAGCCTATACTCTTAGTCTACTTTTGGAGTCTCTGTTCTGTCTTTGCTTTGACTCCTTGAAGCCCTACCACCAAGACCAACAAGAGCAGCGGATGAGATAGGAGCAGAGTCGTGAAAAGAGCTAAAAGCATTCTCTACATACGAAAGCACCTTTTACATTTGCTTATGAAAGAAGAGCATATTTTCAACCTCCCTTCGGGAAGTAGTTAGAAAGCTTGTCAACAAGATTCGAGCCGTCAAGATATGAGGGATAAAAGCGTCGTACGCATTCAATCCTGATGACTTTTGCTGGCTCGGCAGATCTGTGGGCATTCAAACTTCAGTGTAAGCGAGTGGCCGATAAGAAAGGCTACTTTCTCGTTGGTGCAACCCTTTCTGTCCATGTCCATCGTTGAGCCAATCCCATCGCGGGGAAGAAGGACGTCTTTCATTCTCACCCTATTCGGGGTATTCATGCCCACCCTCTTCTTCTAGTCGTGCAATTCCTCCTTCTTCTCAAAGAGCAGTGGATTCTATCACCGGGAATTCTGGGTATCATAACTATGCTATGAAAGAGCTCCTTCTTTCAAAGACCCTACCCTATTGGACTGGACATTATTGACTTGCAAAGACTGGTTCTGCTCGGGGATATCTATTTGCATAGAAGGAATCAGTTAAGGCTAAGCCTTAGGCGTCTGAATCCAAAGAAGCAGACTCAGAGCTCAGAGCAAGGCAAAAAGAATTGGCATACTTCACTAACAGGTCTGTCTAAACGGTGCTTGTTGCGGGTGATACCAGGAATCTTCCTCTTAAGACTTGGATCGGTAGACCTAGAAGGACGCTTGAAGCAAGCGGGGATTTCAGCTTGAGATCCGCTTGGAGAGCGTTCTCATAGACAAGTTTCGAAGGGGGAAGGCTTTGAAGCCAAGGCTTTCTTTCCTAGTCCTGAAAAGTAATTCTTGACTCTTTCTTGGGATTGGGTTTGACACTAAAAAAGAAAAAATATCTACTCGTGGGCGGAGGAGAGGCAATAGATTCATCTTGTCCTTGGCTTGTGAAAGGACGAAAGAAAGGCTACATGGTATCTGACCCCGATGACATAGGGACGGTTAGGCTTGTTGGCTGGCTTATGATGGTTTCCTGTCCCAATTCAACATATTCATTCCTTTTTTTGCTTCTGCTTGGTAGCAGGCTTGTGTGCGAGCTTGGTCCGGTTTCGATTCCGTCAGCCCACGGAGAAGGGTGTGGAGCCTCGCTTTCCATGCTGCTCCCCCTGCCAGTGCGTTGGCTCCCTCTCTCACCGCTGATTCGAATGCTGCCGTCTCAATTGCGAGGACCGGCACTCAAAGCAGCTCAGATGCTTAATACTCTTTTTTGAACACGTGCAAATGACACTCACTCGTTAGTAGGAATGTCATAGAAAGAAGAAATACTATGTGGGAACACAGGCTGAGATTGAGATCTGAACGACACAGATCCAGAGCGGGACAAAACCTTCGCCTCTCCCCCATTGTTCCTTCCTCCTTCGTGCCCGATCCGGTCAGTAGGCGTCAGTGAAGTTAATGCCGTATGCTAAGAGGGGAAATGCCGACATGACGCACATAGAAGAGCGGATTCGCTTCAAAAGGAGATGAGATGTAAGTTCCTTTCGTGCAAACTGCTGAAGCATATGCCTCCTATTCAAAGTACAAAAACCTATTTCATTGCCTTAATGGCACAAAAGGCTCGATAAGGCAGATCTGTGGGAAGACGTCGAAGCGGGTTTAGAATCAATCCCATCCGCCCCAGGGGCAATAATAGGTCAATCAGGTTAATCCCTCTCGCCTTAGCGTCTTGTCTGTCAAGGAGTTGCAACCTAAAGGAAAGGGAAATTCCTGATCTGATCTTTCCTGTGAAGAAACTTTAGTGGTGGGGCAAGTAATCCCTAATTAGGGGTTTAAGGAGAATTGCATTACCTCTTCTTTTTTCTGCCCATTCCCGTCCCTGTATAGGTCTGAGATTTGAAACCTCTCATTCTTTTCGATGAAGTATCCTATGTAGGCTCTTGAATACTAAACTTTCTTTTCTATGATATACGGTTTTTTACTCAAAGTCAAGATATTGAATTAGAATCAATTATCAGTAGTAGTTTTATGTTCATAGAATAAATGAAGTTTGATACTCATTGATTTTTTAGATAGGTTTGGGTATAGCAGGACTTGAACCTGCGACCATTAGGTTAAAAGCCCAATGCTCTACCAACTGAGCTATACACCCCCCCTTGAAAAGATTTTCTAGTAAATCAAGATTGGTTCGGAAAAGAAGGCGGCCCCTTGTCTGCTCATCATAAAGGGCGCGGCTCTATATGAGGAAATTACTGCGGAGCAAGCGAAGAAAACGTAAGGGCGCGCGTTAGCACTTCTGCAAGAAAACGAAAAAAGAGTTTCGCCTTTTTCGATATGAGAAAGATGCGCTCAAGCACCCAACCCATACTTTGTTCTGCTTGCTGAAGCCTTACTCAACAAGGACAAAGATTTCTTTAGTAAAAGGTTGCTTGTTTCCACTCATTGAAGATTCTATCTACAAAAGAAGGTCAACGGAAGATACTAAAATGGCTCTCACTGACACCATCTACGAGAAGGTGAGGTCGTCTTTCTTTCCAGCCGCCATCCGGTTCGCCTTAAAGACGGAGAAAGGGAGGAGCAGTTATCTTATCTATGTAATTACGGTCTTTGTTGGCCGGTCGAGCACTCTCTTTTCTTTGTCTAATTCCGTTAAACCAAACTTCACTGACTTCTGACCAACCCGCTTTGGGTTGTGAGGTTGGACCTGTTACGAAGAATGAATCTATATCTGTGTACTCCAGTTGCTGGCCGGCGGCCGCTCAACTGTTCGAGCGCAATGCAGTGGTGGTTGGTTCCGATTCGACAAGGGTAGAATGTCTGGTCGAAGGTCCAAAGTAGGTAGCGGGCGTGTTCGTTTTGGCTCCCGAGCGAGAACGATAAATAAATAGGCGATGCACCATCCTTGCTGCTACGTACGTTGACCTTGACTTGACGGATTCATCCAATTGAACCCACACTCAAAGGAGGACCACAAGCTCGAGGCTCGACGAAAAGAAAGTCTCAGCATTAAGAAAATGGGGTTAGCAGTGAAAGAAAGAGCCCGGCATTCATTTCTTCATTCATATTCATAGCTCAGTCTACTAAAAGAGGGACCAGCTTCATCGTGGTGATTAGAGGACATCTCTGATCGTTCACCTCTAATGTGACACGTTCCCTCCCAGTTAGATGATCAACGGGATCAGTCGGCGTCAGAGCGGGGCTATTCTTCTTCCGGGTAGGCAAAGTCGTCCCCTCTACTGATCGAACCCTCAGTTCGAAAGTCTTCGGCGGGGAAGATGAATATGAATAGTTAACCACTAGCTCCAGTCCCATCTATCATTCCCGGCGTTCCTCCATCAAACCTTCTTGCAAAGAGAAAGAAAGCACCGGATGAAATAGCAATTGTCCTTTCCTCTCCCCTTAGACCTCTCCGAAATAATAGGAAAGAGACCAGCAAGAAGGGGATAGTCAACCCGCAGGAAAGAAGCCAAAAGAAATGGATGTTTGTCTTCGAGAGAGCGAGCACAAGAAAGGGGCCGAGCCGAAGCAGGACATACATATCATATGTTGAAGCGTCAGTTTTCTTAATACCCGCCCCCGCCCTGATCTGAGCCTTTCATGATAGGTGAAAGAGCCTTTTCCGTAGGGGAGAAAAACTGACTATACGTTAAGTTAACTAAGCCCTTGTTGGTAAGGAAGGCTATTTCAAGACCTAAAGGAAGCTATTAAGAGGTTGGGCTTGGCAGGTGGACTTTCTGTCCTAAACCTAAAAAAAAAGGGACTCTTGGGGATTGACTGGGGATATCTTTTACTAGTAAAGGTTCGATATTTCACTAAAAAGATAGAAAAAGGAGGGTGAATATGGTCCTCAATGGTATGACCTATAACTCAAGACCTGCCATTCTCTTTACTCCGACAGGCGAATCGCTACTAACATAGACTACCCTACTTTTCCAACTCACCGCCCTCAGCTTCAATGCACAAAATTCCTTTACTTGTGTAAATATAGTACCGTTTCAAAGCTTTTCTCTTTTCCCGTTACTAGGTAGTACAGCCTGAAGCTGGTAGCACTAGCCCTCGTTAGGGTAAAAAGGCCCCCGACCTCTTCTCATTCTCAAATCAATCCCCCATTTACGTTTAGAAGAGTAGCCTTCTTATAAGACCCCGCAAAGCCCTAGCTAATGCACGAAAGAGCCAAAGCTACGGACAAGGTCTTTTATCACTATATAACATAACGAACGAAAAGACGAATGAATGGTTGGCTGGTCTATGATCAGCTGAGCCTTAGAGAAGCTTGGGACACACTTGCGACACTCTTCACAAGAACGAGCAGTGCGAAGCTTCAGCTACTAGAGAATGAGCTCATGGCAGTCTCGCAGCAAGACATGTCGGTAAGTCAGAATTATAGTAAAGTAAAAAAAAGCCTTGTGTGACGAGATATCAAAGTTAGATCCAGAAAAGAAAAATCTCTGAAAAAAGAGGATGAGGCAGATCAAAATTCATGGCTTGAGGCCTGAATTTCATGGTCTCGTCACAGCAATTAATGGTTGGGCTACGGAACCAACTCTTGTTGAGTTGGAAAATATATTAGCCAACCAAGAAGAGTTGGATAAACAAATGGCAGGAGTCTCCGTTAAGAATGACGAGAAAGCTCTCTATACGAAAAAGGGAGATTCTCATAGCAAAGGTCGTAGTTCTACGGAATTTCGCCCACAAGGAAATAAAACAAAGAGGCCAAATAGTTGGGTTGGCAACGAAGACAAAAGAGAGTACCGTTCTCCCCTTCTACCTATCCCGACTTCGCTACATTTCCTTCTTCCTTTGCTACCGGGGATGTGCTCCTAAACCTGGACTGGACTTGCTATTATCAAATGAAAAAAGGTCTCTCCCCTCTCCTTATCAGTCGAGTTACTTCATACCTTATCCTTTTCTTTAAAGAAAGAAGACTGGGTGCCCTCTCACGTCATTCCCCTTAGGTTACGTCCTTTCTTATGGAATTTTATCTTTCCTACTTTCAGTTTCAGTCTTCTGAGTTCTATGCTTCTAAGCCCTTTCGAACTTCACTATATGTCATCCCAGCCTACTCGATTTCTATGTCGAAAGAGCATTTCGTTAAGCAGCCGGGATCATTAGCTTCTTCTTTTCTTTCTTCAAACTTCTTTTAGTCTTTCGTAGCTGATTAGATAGTCTCTTCCCTCTTGGACTGGGACCTAGCGGCAAAAGTCTTTGATGTTTAGAGTCCTGGTTCTTCAATCTTACCTTTTATAGGGCTGACGGTGGGAAAGTAGATAAAAGGTTCTTTATTACTAAAAAGCTTGAAACTACCTTAAAAGACTGTCTTTCTAATCCTGACTTTCAAGCTGAACCTACGGGCCTTTCACTTCATCTTCAAAGCTAGCTTCTTCTATTTACGGCTATCCTCAGAAGGATATGATTACAAAAAAAGCCTGAACTCAACTAATGAGCTAGAGGCAGGCAAAAATCAAGCACGTCAGCTTACCTCCGAGACGGAAAAGGAAAAAGGAATTGATTCCCCCCCGGTTTAGTAATTTCATAGGCAGGAGCGGGAAATAGAAGATCTGGCTTTCCGCCTAGGCTTAGAAGAGGATTGGAGTTAGAGTAGTTTTATCTGCCCTCTCTGTCTTCGAAAGTGAGTTCTGTTACTGCCGAGTGAAGATAGGGGAATTTAATACTGGACTTTCCTAGCAGATATGAAGCTGGACGGGAAAGATGATCTGATTAGACTGTATATGGTATTGACTGCGTCGTAGCAGATTAGATAGTCACCCGAAGCGGATAATATCGATTTCCCCCTTCACTTCTTGTAGAGCACGGCTTGGGCGGCAAATGAAAAGTTTGCCTGATCTTTAGCCGGAATCCACGGGAAGAAGCCATAGCCGGTGATGAGGCTGTGAATACTTACCTACCGGTGTAAGAGCTTTCCTTCACTGATAAGGTGACGCTTTCGTAACTAAGTCCCCTCTAACTTCTAAGTCAACTTCAATGGCAGCATTTCTTTCCTCAATGACTTCAATAGGGCAATAGGCTGAGAAGCCCGGATAAGCCCGGTTAAGATTCTATTCAACGGCTTTGCCTGCAAAAAAAAGCCTTATAAGGCTAACAGCCTCTGCCTATCTGCCAATGCTTGAAACTACCATCTCAGCTGAAGCAGGAGGGGAAAGAACAAAAAAGAGAACTTCGGAAGAGCTTAGCCGTGCTCTCGTCTTCTAAGTCTGTTCTTTCGTTTAGATGAGTTCATTGCCCCGGGAAGGCGTCCAGACAGGTAGCTTGCCTTGTTAACTAAGGCCCATGCGGTAACTTAATAAGCCGTCACTACTTGACCTTCGATAGCTTACTGCTATCCTGATTTAACTATTTGAATTGATTCCACGGGAGGGAATAGAACGTGATTCCAAGGTAAGAGCCCGGAGTGGGAAAAGAAGAAATGGGATTAGTAAGATCATCCCTCGGTTTAGACTGCCTGTTAGGCTGCCGGTCTAACATCAAAGCCATTCTTTTCTATAGAAGTTGGAAAGGACGGGGGCTTTTCTGCCCTTTCTTTCTACTTCATCGAAGATCTTTGGCGCGTAAGGCCATGAAAATGCATATAGTGACGCTACTTCGGATATTCTATTTTATGTCATTTCATTCTTGACTACCTCTGATGTTGAAGCTGGGTAAAGTAGAACAATAGAAAGAGGAATAGGAAAGTCCGCCTTCTCTTTATCTGGTCCCAATGCTTTCCTAACTCCCGTTGAGTAGAAGGGAATAGTAATAGCATAGGCGGGAATAGAATACCTGGGATTAGGTGTTGATGATCCAAGGCTGTCATAGCCGACTTTATTTCCTCCCGCCGTTCCTCTCTGTAAGGCCAGCGGGTAAAGTAGAATCTTTTCTTCCAGACGGGATTCTATTCGTCTAGTCCCTTCTTCTCATTCAGAAGGATAGGCTTCTAACTAAATCTGACTTGACGCTTGATGCTGACTTCGTCAAGCTGACGTTTATGGTCTTAGTGCTCCTGTCTTCTCTTTCCGATAGAGGCTTCGAAGTTGATTGAGTTCCGGGCTTTCATACTTCGTCTATGATCTTTCGGCTTAGGCTTTTCCTCACAGTTCAGTCAGTTCAACGGGGAATAGGAGGGCACATAGCTCAAGAGATGACGTTCTGTTGTCCGAAATAGACCGAATTCAGGCCAAGGCTTCTCATCTCGTTTAGGGCCTGGCCTAAACGTATGAAATGAAAGAAGTCCGGCCGTCAAGCTCCTGTCTTTCGAACTGCTTTGACTCCCGAATTCAGGCCTTTGGCTTAAGAGTTAGACTGATTTGCTCCTTCTGACTTCAATCCGCCTTCTCTTTATCCTCTTCTCAGGGCTCATAGATAGAAAGAGGAAGCTTGCTGGCTACTTTCGTTTTTCCTTTAGTCCGAAGTCGCTGATTCAATAGTCTGTTCCAGGGATCTTTTAGTTGATGATATGGCTTTGCCTGCGATGGAAAAGAATCCCTTCTTAAGCATTTCCGAAGTCTCTTTCGACGGGAAGCAGAGCCTGATAGGGGATAAGGCATAGGGGGGTTGAGAAAAATCTTTCTATTACGTTCTCTGGGGCCCCTGCCTAAGCGAATTCTAGCTCTTTCAAGTTACGCGTGTCCGATGTTCCATTATTTTCTTTTCGCGGGCTTTTTTAAGATATTCCCCAGGGAGTTGTAATAGATTCTGTTTGTTGGACTAGGGCTTTCTTTCGGCCCCTCCTTATTTACTAATATCCTAAAGCTTCACTTCGTCTAGTGCTTTTAACCGACATTATTTTATTCATAGTCTGACTACACTAAAAGGAGCACTTACCGAATCACGAAATTTCAATAGTGAATCTTTGTGTAAACATAGTATGCTTGCGGGCTCAACCTTCTCATTCTCAACAAGCGGAACTCTGCCTTCTGACTTCCGTGCTATCTTAGGATAAGAGTCTAAGTCGATCTCGAACTTTGAACCACCTACTGATCGGAACTCCACTTCATTGGCTTCTTCTCTTTCAGACTTCGTAGTTCGTTTACCTGCTTCTCAATCGTTGAACGGGATTGCAATACCAATCTCACTCTTGAATCTCCACTCTGGTGGTAAAAAGAATAGACGACTAAAAACCTAAAGCGCTAAGTCTTCTATATCCTAACTCATTCCCACGGGGTGGAGACAACCTCTTTCTAACTTCCTCTTAGGTGCGTAACGAAGTCCATCCGGGGGACCTCGTTTATGGCTTTTCCGGCTGATTCACCGGCAGACGGAAGAGATTAACAGGTATAAGGGCCTATCTGCCAACTTCTTGAACTGCTAAATCAAGGGCGGGAACTGACCTAATCGACTTCCCAGGGGAATAACAGGGAATAGAATCCCGGAGAAGAAGCCAGCGGGAATAGGATAAGAATCTGACTTTCGTAGTCAATCTACGGACTTTCTGGCAATATCATGCCTTTTTCCGGCCGGGAATTTAATCTCAGGCTTTGGGCGCCCGAGGTTTTAGGTAGTGGGGAGTTAGGCTTCTTTCTCTACTATGCCTGATTTCCTAGTCTTACTACAGTAATACTTTCTTCCTACGGGAATTCTATAACTGCCTGCCAAGGGGCATTCAACCGCTACTTCCGATCAGACTTGACTTCCTCCGTAACATCAATTTTAGCGTCAAACTCTCGTTTGAAGATCAGGGAAATGGCCTTCTTTTAGTCTTAACTCTTCTTCCGCCATGATTGACTGCATAAAACTCATGAGGATATGGCTGTGAAGAGAAGGGATGAGGAAGAAAAGGTAGAGACGCATATGGTTTAGGATATGCGTATTGGTAGGCCGGGAAGGAGAAAGGAAAGTCAGAAATGCCAGTCTTAAAGGATAGCTTCCAGCTACCTGATCTGTAGTATCTTCCCCCTCGCTTCTCTTCTTTGTTCTGTATCTGGCTTCGTAGTCAGTCTGTTACTGATGAAAGAAATCCAGTTGAATCCATTCACCGATCCGGGGGAACAGACAGACTAGCTGCCAAGCTGCTTTTGTCTTCTTAGACCTTCCTTTCGTGACTGAGGAGATGAAGTAGGCCCAAATCCCTGTTATTCTTTTACTGATCCCGCCAAACTCAACCGGCTCACTCACTTTCCTTTTCTTTAGTCGTAAGCCGAAACGGCAACATCACGAACACCATCTATAGCACTCAAGGCACGCACGCTTCAACCTTTGCCTTGAAAAGTTATGTAAAGCCAGGGCCGGAATAAGTGCAAGAACGTAAACAAAAGAATGGATTAAGGTGATAGAGTGTTATCAGAAGACGTGCAGCTTCGGAATTGAAAAAGGTGCTCTTTTTTTTTCGTCAGCGGATTTCGTTCATCAAGTTTCAGTTTGATCTGCCGCTCTTATAAGACCACAATATTCTTCCTTTTGAAGTTAATGCTCTTAATGGTGAATCGATCATTCGATTTCTTCCTTTTACGACTACGCCGGAATGGCAGAAAAGCAAGGAAACCTGCGATGGCTACTGAATAACCTCCTTTTACTTTCCTAAAAATAAAGCCTTTGACAGACGTATTCGTTCGCCAAATCTTGTTCAGTTCTATCCAAGCTCGGTTTTGTCTGAATCTTCGTGGAAGAAGAAGAAGCGGTTCACCAGCCACTACATCTGTGGATCCCACCAAATCATTAAACCTGGCGGCTGCTCGCTCTTTGATCAGTGATTCACCGGCCACTAGGTCGATGAAGAATCTCTCCAAAATATGCTTTTTGATCAGTGATTCACCGGCTACTAGATCCAGGGATCCTACCTTATTCTCAAACCTGGTGGCTCGGTTGATTGGCACTCCTGTAGGCTCATCTTGCATACAAATTATGGGGGTCCCAAGTCCTGCATCCACCAATAACATTTCTTCCCTTAAGCGTAAAACTTCTGATTGTAAGGCGTTTCCACTACATAAGAAAAAACTGGAATTAGATCTTGGAAATGATCGACTCAAATAGATGCTCATCATAAGCTTTCTTTTTCCTCCTCTTCCTATTGATCAGAAGCATCCAGAATCGCCACGGAATGAAATAAAGAACTGAAGACTATACCAATACCGACAGCAGCTCCGGCACCCATTGATTTTGCACCTTCTAACATAAGATCAAAAGGAACAAAAAGAGCTTACACCTCGTTTCACTTTTTAGAAAGCTCCCGGAGTAAAGTGTGATCACCACGAATTGCATCTATCCATTCTTGATGTTCCTCAACGGAGCTATATCCAAGCGAGAAAACGGAAAGCGCGCTAGCGCGCTCCGGCTTTCGAGCCTACGCTTGCTCCCAATTACGATTGAAGTGAGCTCGGAATAGCGCCGAGTTTCCTCCTCTTCTTTCCAATACTTGTTAAGTATTGATATAAATAACCTTAACTTATTAAGTTAAGATATAAATAACCAATACTTATTCAGTATTGATATAAATAACCTTGAATGAAGCCGTCTCGGCAAATCCCGTTCCATAAAATGGGAGATTTGGGACTGTACGAGTCTCCGCAATTAACGTTTTTTCCCCTCTTCTACTTCCGGGGGATCCCTTTCCTCTGGTTGCTCTGCTGGTGCAGGATCCTTTAAGCTGGAGTGGAGGAATTTTGCGCCGGCGCATTCGCGGATTCAGCATCATCCGGCATTGGCTCGAGGAGGACGCGCTCCTCGAAGCTCTCCCAATCCTGGGAGGTGGAGGTGCTGCTCTCCATGAGACTGATAACTAAACCCGGAAATATTCTATTGAAAAAGCCATCCAATAGCAAACAACAAGCAACTATCATTTCCTCATTGAAATAGACAAATTAAAGGAAACTGAAAGTACTTTTAGAGAGAATAGCAGCAAATAGAATCAAAGACGCCTGCATGAAGAAGGAACTCTTTCTCATTTCTTTTGTAGCCCTATAACTATGATAATTTCAAATGTTAGAACTGCACTCCAGTGCGGCCGCGACCAGCTTTTTTTAAGCTAACCCCCCTTTTGAAATTAAGGTCCACAGAAGGTAACCCCTTTCGCCGGAAGTCAAGCCCAATTGAGTAGTGAAGTTCGTTCCCGAAGTGGTTTTTCAAAGTGAACCGGGCGTAGACGAAAGAAACCTTTCTTCTATTATGATATTTAGTATGGTAAAAAAGTAGGAAACCCAAGTTCTAACTATAAAAATCGATTCTTCTCGTCCAAGAACTCATCCATACTATGAGAGAAATGAAGGGAACGAAAGAGAGTCAGGACCCTTTTCTTAATTGACTAAGGTTCTAATCTGGATTGGTCTTATCAGGACTTGGATTGCTTGCTTTAATTAGGAAGATATTTCATACCTCTTATGGCAGTCATGTGGAATGGGGAAGCTAGCCTTCTTTATTGCTTTTCGGCGTCTACTGATTTAGTGTGGTTAAGCTGTGAAGAAGAAAGGTAACTGAGCCTCCCTTTATTTCAAAAAGACGAAATAAAAAAAAAGGCATCTACCAAAAAATCATAAGTGAGAGAATGGACATCCACCCTCATGATTCTAGTGGAAGCGATGGCAGGTTAGGTCTGAGTATTTGGAGCCAGGCTCGAGCCCCGATTCCCAGTACTATAGGGAACAAGCGCATGCATTTAAAGTTTAGAAAGAGCTTTGTAAGCCTGTGATGAAACTTCTATTGATAAAGAAGAAAGCTCAAGGAAAGAGTCAAGCCAAAAGTTCCTCAACCCGTGAATCGATGAAATGACAGAGTGGAAAGACTAGTTTCGGTCAAAGAAAGAGGTCGACGAAGCCAGAAGGAAAACCGGTGTAACTCCTAAAGCCCTTTTCGCTTTAGTCAAAGAAGTGCCCTGCAACAGATCGAGTTCCATACCAGATCAAATTCATGGCACACCAGAAGAAGAAGGGCTGCTAAGCCAGATCAAAAGCCTTGGAACACCAAGACAGTAGCAAGTGCGGCTACTGGAACACGATAAGGCGATGGTACAACCGTGGAATCAAAGCTGTGCCTCGACAAGAAGCAAAGCATGTAGCATGTGGATTCCAATTCCAAAGCTGTGACAAAACTGTGGGTTCATGACCTGCTTTACGCCTATAGTTTACAAGTCTCGGGCTAAACCTGAATGAATCCAATCTGGGCCTTACACGGGGAAGTCCAAGCTGGGATTGGGGAATAAGAAAGAAGTCACAGTCCGGGTGGGAAACTCTTCGAGCGGATCAAGCTCTTCTTTTCTTCCTTTATTACGAGATCCGGAAGTAGAAAGAAGTTGTATCGGAAAGGTGGGTTAGTCGCCTAGTGACATCCTAAATCCAATTACTTCACTAGAAGTTTGACTTATCGGTATTCTCTTTAGCTAAGGTTATTTGCCATAGGTAACTGGGTTCACCAAAGGCTGTTAGGCCCCCTTCATAAGTGGTTGATGGATGTTCTCCGTCAATTACCTATGGATGGCACATTGAACCAAACAGCGCCTCTGAAGCGCCTAGTTGGCTCCCAAACGGTGTACTCCGTGGATCAAGTCGAGGCTAGTTCCATGTAAGTAAGGTATTCGGGTAAAGTGACCTTACGGGACGTAGCTACACTTCAACACGAACCAGGGTTCAACCTAAGAGAGCTAGTCCTCACCCGACTTATAGACTTCATATTGAAGGCTGGCTATTCGTGACCGCAGGGCGATCAGCAGTCGGCCCCTCATTTCCGTTTGGAATACAGGAGGATTCCTATGGGATTGACGGGAGAAGAGGTGGCAGGGGGTGCCTACCCTCTGTTAGTTCAGTACCGTGGGAATGTGATTAGGAGTCACATTTAGTTATATTGGGTAACTTTCTCTATATAAGCCACCTTTCCCATTTCGTCAGCCTTGGTCATAAGTAAACAAGGGAAAACGCACTAAGCGACTAACAGCGGAGGAAAGACCCGCATAGAAGATAGGCGTATACCTCTGTACATAGCATCTGGTAAGGACGTTATGTACCACAACTATCATACTTCAAGAATTCCCTAAGAGAAGAAAGAGTCTCTCTTCTTTCTTTCTTCTAGGCGTAACTAACCCCCCTTGCTTGGTCAGGGAATCACGCGCTTCTTCTCTTGTTAGAGGAAGCCGTTAGTAGTCCAGGTTAGGCTTTCGGTTTAATACCAATCTCCCGTTGGTCGAGTGGCTATCTTTCCTTCACTTAAGAAGTAAAGATATAAATAACCAACACTTATGAAGTATTGATCTAAATAACCTGAACTTAAGAAGTAAAGATATAAATAACCTTTGGAATGAAAATTCAAAATATCGTGGAAATATTCTTATTCTTTTTTCTTTCCAAGATTCATAGTCGAAAAGAACATAAGTACGAGGGGGTTTGTCAAACCGGAATAGTTCTTCCATACGTATTTCTATATGTTCTCGCAAAGAGGATTTTTCCCATGTTATAGAGATTTTTTCTTTCGACCATATTTCGATTGTGAAGTCGAAATATAAGGAACACTACTACAAAAAAGAGTACTACACCTCGAATTATCTTCCTCATTTATTGATGGCTGCATGGTCTTTTTTTATGTGGAGAAATGCTTCCCTCGGAGCCTGCCCCCCAACTCTATCTCATAAGCATGACGTTCTTTCTAGTTGACCCGAAGTGCATGGGCAGCCGGATGTTAAAAGTCCGTAGCTGTCTTTCAATTCAAGTTCAAACTCCTTTTGTTCAGGCATTAGTTCATACTTTCTCAAACTAAAAAGGCTCTATCCCTTCTACTCGAAGACGAAAGTAAGCGTCACCGTTATCTAAACCGAGCTATTTGACGGACAAAAGAATAGACAGAGTGATAGGCCAACGAAAGGGTTGGTGTGGCCATGAAGTTGTTATGAAATGAGGCTTTGTTGCAAACTATGTGGTTGCAATAAAAGGGAATAGGATGATGTTGAGCCATTCGAGGAGTAGGCAGGGAACCAAAACCTAACTCTTTCTATGGGGAGCCGCTGCTTTCGGGAATGATATGTGATAGCCCGCCCCCAACAAAAAAAAAAGTAACGTGAAAGTCAGAACTAAAACCTCGCGGCTCGAATCTAGTCCTGAAGTTGGCTGAGCGATCAATATGGCTTGCGGTGAAAGCCTTGCCGTAGGTGCGTACGTGGGTGAGCTTGTGAGAGCTAGTGACGTTCATGTTTATGGGACTAGGTTGCCCGGCTTGCATAGGTCTTATAGGTATAGTCAAGGTACAGCTTTTCTGACCTGAAAACCAAGTTTTGCTGGCCTTAAGATCTTACTTTCAGCCAAGGACTAATGACATAGTCGAGCTTCTTTCTATCGGGTGAGATATCTGCCTTCTATAAGACGAAAATGATCCCTGCGTTAGGGCTTCTTCATCCGCCGGTTTTCACCAACTACTAAAAGATAGTTATTTCAAACCATTTCATCCCTACCATACCAAATGCAACGCAGCCAGTCAGCCGGGGAGGAGAAGTCGGATTGACGGATCGTTCGCGGGCCGCTTTAGTTGTGATGTTAAGACTTCAAAATCGAGATTGGGTCAGTATTCTGAAGCATACTGGTTCAGGTGGAGCGAGTGGTGATTCAGGCCCGGTCGAAGTGATCCTTCTCTCTCACAACCGAAGTCGTGCGAACCATTCTCTTTTTATTTTGCTTGGCTTACTTTTCCTGTTGAGTGAAAGCACGTTTCGAGCTGCTTCGTCTGGACTGGAGCGAACTATGCCGATTGCTGGGAAGACTTCACTGTGCGTGTTGGAACTCAGACTTCAAAAGGGACGCGTCTCTTACTTCCGGGTAAGTTGGCTAACCGCTATGTCCCTTCACCCTATTTATTCCTGAACGGGTGACGCCTCCGCCCCAGTTACAACTGGACTTACTCCAGAAAGCTGGCATGGCATGCCTCCTCTTCTACTGCAGGGGATTCTCGAACAATGGAAAGGCCTTATTATGGTTATTTCTTATGATTTCCTAAACCGTCAGTGGCACGAACTTGCTTTGGTCTTCTATTCCTTCGATCCAGTAAGCCCGGAAAGAAAAGACTATACCTTACCTCCTTGTGAACATAGCTTGACCTCAGCCTTCTTCTATTTTCGATTTCCGATACAGCCTATAACAAGGAAAATCCCATGCTTCCAAGCTTAAGACTTCGTCACTAGCCAGGTTTTCAAGCCGTTCAAGCTCTTTGCGCTAACCCAAGCGAGATTCAGTTAGTGTTCCGGGAAAAGAGCCAGGATCAATTTCACGATAACTGCGGAGGGAATGCGTAATACGTCTATTATGCGAGACCGGTAGATTTAGGAGGGGCTTCCCAGACCCCCTTGAACGCTGTGTCAGGGATATGAGATTCACTTTTTATATAATAGTTAGTTGTGCCCTTCCAACCATAGGCAACAATCGGTGAATCGGCTTCAGTATAGGGATATTGCCCCTATGTCAGTTGGATTCGTGAACAAAGAAAAGAGATGGCATGTCCCCGGCTCGTATCTGTCGTATGTCAGTTGCTTCTGTCTGTAACAAGGCATTGTTGCATCTTAAGGGCATTCGAGAACAGTCAGAGCATATTCAGATTCAATTGCGCTAACAGCTCCAATAGCTTTGACCGGTGGTAATGCCGTTGCTTCTGATCACCAGTTAGAGTTGAATAGGAGGTTTGGATACAAGCGAATACTTTTTATCGATAGGAGGTCTAATAGGCGAGGTACGAGGTAAGAGGATAGTTTCCCTCCCTCCTCTTTGAGTTGGAGTTTGTTTCAGTCCTTCTCGCTGCAAGTTTTGTTACACCCCTTTCTGCTACATCCCATAAGCCTTTTGCATCAGTCCGGGTACAAAAATCAGTTTTCTTCCAACAAAAGTTCAGTTAAGATCTAAATAACCTTAGTAACTGGCAGCAGCAGAAGTCAATAGACATCCATAAGTCAATATGCTATCTATCTCTTGCTATCGCTCTTTTGTCAACTGCACTCTCCTTTTCTTTACCTACTCATCCCATCATTTCTACCGGATAATTGGACTACATATCAGACCTGAAAAGCTTGAGCGGTACTCGCATTGGTGAAATTACGTATAGTAAGACAATTCTCCTTTCAAGCCGTCATTCCTTTTTCTTTTTCCTTCAAATCATAACTGCTAGTAAGTCGGGCATTTTTTATCTCAAAACAAAGAAGAACGCCCACCGACGAGCAAGAAGCATCTTCGAAGTCAGATTGAGATCCAAGCTCTATCCTCAACCTTGGTGATAGGACCGATCAACGAAGACAGGGAAGATGCATCAGCGCCGGGAAAGAATGGATTACAACCCTTGGCGCGCTAATGGACTTTCAGAACCAAGCTGGACTGAAACAGTTGGGATACCAAGTAGAGAACGGGAGACTTTCTATATCAATCCAGTCTCGATGCCTACTTCTTCCTCAAGGGTAGATGAATATACCTGACATGCCTATCGCCCGTGGACAAGCTTTGATGAGAAAGGCATCTCCTATCTGATTAACATTCAGTTTGGCTTCTGCTGAACGTAGTAGGCTTACTGATCTTCCTACTTCTTTCTGCGTTGCATATCATAAATTCAATGAAGAGACTAGCAGAATCCTTCAGATCACAAGGCCATTGATAGTGAAGGAAGCTCAAACTATAGCTAAAATAGTAGCACTGAAACTGTGGGCACACCAGCAACAAAGGGTTCTGACACAAGACCAAGAAAGACTGGCTGATAACATCTTATGTATATCCAACCCAGCATCTATCAACCTTTTTTCCCTTGTTATTTATATCTTAACTTAACTTTTATTGGAACTATGGCCATAAAGATTGATCTTTCAAAGGGACAGGCTCCGCTGGGATTTCATTAAGGACACGTTGGAACAACTTCATATTCCTTCGAATTGGGTGTCTCTTATTATGCATGTGATTTCGTCGGCTTCAATGAGTATTATTTGGGATGATGATATTATGGAGCCTTTCACGCCATCCCATGTCGACAAGGGGATTCTTTAAGTCCGTATATCTTCATTTTGTGTATCGAGCGCCTTTCTCGTATGGTACAGTCTGCAGTTGACTCCGGATGTTGGCAGTTAAACCTTGCCGAGGAGGGCCTTCTATCTCACATGTTTTCTTTGCGGATGATCTCTTTTTTTTCGCAACGGCTACACACCATCAGATGGTGGTCGTTATGGAGATATTGGAAAAATTTGGAATTGCTTCTGGCCAAAAAAGAAACTGGGAGAAATCCTTATTGTTTTGCTCTAAGCCCACCTGACATTACTCATGCTTTGTCCACATACAGCAACATTACTGTTACAGAGGATATGGGCACTTACCTTGGTATTCCGCTGGTTCATGGCCGTATCAAGAAGGCCTTAAAAGATAAGCTCCTTAATAAAATGCAAAGGAAGCTAGGATCCTGGAAGGCTAAAACGTTATCGCTTCCGGGAAGGGTGACTCTCGCTAAATCGGTTTTGCAAGAACTGCAAAATTACTATATGCAATCCATGTCGCTACCTATGTCGGTTTGTGAGAATTTGGACCGTATTGTTCGCCCTTTCATTTGGGGTGGAGATTGAAATACAAGGAAAACAGCGTGGGTCTCTTGGAAGCAAATGTGCAAACCGAAATCCGAAGGGGGTGTGGGAATGAGGCCAGCTCGAGTGGTTAATGGAGCAGCCTTGGGAAAGCTTGGTTGGTGTATTATTCGGGATAAGCAGCAGCTTTGGGCAAAGTTCGGGCAAAGTACAACAAGAATAAGGATCCGTTGAGGGAGAAAATAGCTCGACGAAAGGAAGAGGGATGAGCTCGGAAATAATGGATTGTTTTCCGCAGTGTTAAAAGGGGTATCGAGATTGCTCGTAGGGACTGTCGTTGGTCGATTGGTAATGGTATGAACACTTTTTTCTGGGGTGATAAATGGCAGACCAACCACTGTTAAGTTATGCAGTAAACGAGCCTACCGAAGACGAACTGCAGCTCCGGGTGTCTGACTATATTGATGATAATGGCGGCTGGAAGTGGGCTACTTTTACCGATAAATTACAAAGGGAAATTTTACAACATATTGCTAGCATTCCTGTTATGAAGCATGGGGAGATTGAGGATTCTTTGGTTTGGGATTCAAGCAAGGATGGAGAGTATACCATGAGGGACTCTTTCTTGAATTTGATAAAGGGAGAGGAAACGTAGTTAAGCTCGACCAACGGGAGAGGCCAGAGATCATAGGGGCGACGTTTCCTTGCTTTTCTGCGCCACCTCTAGATAAAATATTAGGAATTAGGAAAAGATGCTATCCGGAAGCTTCTTATTATGTTCCTACTGGACTGGTAGAAGGTTAGTTACCTTTTTGTCATGAAATGAAAGCCGACTAGTCGAAGCCATTTAGGAAACCATAGGAAGAATAGATGATAGAGAAGTAAGGCTAGTCAGATCAAGTAAGATAGCTGGGGTATTCGGGTAGGATGAAATAAGACTGGTCAGTCAGCTTAAGGGAGTAGGCATCATAAGTGAAGCCTAGCAGCTAGAAGAAAGATGTATAGTCTACTTTGTATGGAAGATAGTCAAAGTAAACGTAAACCATGTACTAGGAAGCAGCCTAGAGAAGTCACATAGCTAGTAAGAACCCAGTGTAGTGAGCGATCTTAGAAGAATCCTACTCATAAAGAATATGCTAGAAGTGGTATAAAGCATGAGAAGGAGTAATTTCCTCTTTCTTTTGAATCCATTTGGAGAATATAGGCTGAGAGGTCAGGACCCAGTTAAGATAGGATTCTAAGCCATGCATCAACTCCAAAAATATCCATCATTGAATGAGAGGTCATCCGTCTTGGTAGTAGAAATTTAGATAATTGGTACATCTTTCCACTTACTTTCAGAGGAGCACTCCAAGTTGCGTTATAGAAAGAGAGATTTCAATATTCATCAGAATCAAGAAGGTTTAGAATCTGAGGGATCCTCCTTACTATCCTTACTATGTGGAATTATTTAGAAAATGATATAGTCTATTTTCGATCATCTCTTTCTGAATTTAATTGACAGATCCCTTTTTCCTATTATATATCATCTTCTGAAAAGATATCTTTACCGTATCTTATATAGCTATAGGAGGTTGATAGACCTTAGAATATAATAGAAAAGTTTACGAATGATCGAAAGTGCAAAATAAATGGGTAAAGGAAATGCGCCGTTGGGGCGCAGAAAGCTATGGAGGCTTGCTTACCATAGATAGGCTACACAAGCTAGGCTCTAGTCGATCTACTTCATTCCTCGTCGCTGTCTTAGAAAGAAAATAGCCTAAAGCCTTTGTCTACGATAAGCTTCGCTCTGTCCGCATTAACCCTTATTTTCGAATATTTCCCTAACTTAAGGCTATGACCACCTAAAGGCTTTCATCATCTAGCTCTCCTCCATCGCTCAACGCTTTCGTATTTAATAACACCCCCTTCCTGCAATTGTCTGAAGGAGGAGCTATCGGACTTTGACTTATGTCCCTTAAGCATATGAGCTAGATGGAAATCTTCCCCCTCCTACTAATATCGTATAAGAAATTGAGCTCTTGTCGGAAGAGCGAATGACTAGCATTTGCAACTGACCCGACCCTTCACTTAAGGATGGTATAAAGTTTGTTCTCATTGATTCAAGCGGGGATCAATCTCTCTATAAGTTTTTCACTCTATTATTTCACCTGGAATAGAAGAGTTGGTTTTCCCCTCGCCTCGCTTCGGTTTTTTGATCTTCCTTTGCCTTGGATTTGGATCTTGAAGACTTAAGTGCTGCGGGATCGTTTCTCGTTCAATTAAGCCAACTATGCCGATTGAAGCAGCCAAATACTATAGAAAAGCTTTGGGTGTTATACCTCAACCTGTACGATGAGAGAAGAAAGTTAGGTTTTTGAAAGCTTCATCTAGAATAACGAAAGAAAGTAAAATCGAGATTCTATTGTGGAAAGCGAGATAGCTCACTATTCTATAGTGAAAAGGTTATTAAACCCCGGAAAACGGCTAAAGGTGCATTTTTTCTCTACGATGCCATTGTTCATTCTCTCCCAGGATTTTGGCTGTGTGAGTCAATTCCCGCACGAAAATGGGATCTCCAGTCGTCCCCTTTTCGTTCTCTCTGGATTCGGCGCATCAAGCCCTAAGTCTTTTTCTTTTCGTATTACCGAAGACGAAATCCTCCCAATCCGGTCTTTTCAGGAGAAAGAAAGAAAATTGACCCCGCACTTCCTTCTGATCTTTTCTTTATCAGGGCATAGCTCTATGTTCTATATTGCCTTCCTTTCGTTAGAGCTTAGTTTGACTGTAATTCCTTTTGAAACCAGAACTGTATACGAGAATTCTTGTTTGCAAGACAAATGCTAGAAGGGTTTTGAGGAAGGGAAGCAGGTGCGGATTTTTGAGGCCTAGCTTTAGACTGGGCCTTATTCGTACTCCATACAAGAAGCAGCAGGAGAAGTATGCCTTTCGTAGCTCCGTTTGCCAGGAGTTATGATTCCCAATTGTCGGTATCGGTCAAGTCAATTTTTTTCATCAATCGAACAACTGAAAGCAGCTTGATGAGCTTGCGAAAAGATGAATGAGAGCAAAATCCTTGCTGAAGCATCATACCAAGCCTACATCTTTTTGACCACATAGCTATTTTGGGACTTGCGAAGATTTTCTAACATAGTTGAATCCTAGGTCACATTCTGCCGACCTTTGCCTAGAAAGTTAATAGCCCTAAATCCACAAGGATGTCAACTTCTTGTTCTGTAAATGCCGGGTCACTTTGCTCAGGGGAAGTTTAGACCTATGTCTATTCGTTAGCCTTACAAGCGTATGGGAAGTTAAGAAGAGAAAACCTTCCCTATAATTCTTTATATTAATAAATAGAATATATAATAGAAAGGTGATCCTGGCTCAGAAATGCAAATGAAGTCAGGTTTGTGAAGCGGTGCCCGGATATTCAAATAGAAAATCTTTATTGAGAGATGGGATTCCTTTAAAGAGGTACGGTTCTGTCCGATAATACTTTTTTTTTCTCTTTCTTTGAAAGAACCTCCTGGAAATCATCTTGCTTACTAGATAAACCTGTAGCCTTTCAAACTGAATCTTCTTCATGAATTTCCTGCACTTGTGAAGTCCGAGGACTAAGTAGATTGTCAGTAGAGTCACTAACATCAGCCCTAGACTTTTAGAGGACTACGAGCATTGGTCTTAGGAAATGAAAATCCCGAAGGAATGGAAAAAGAAGCTTCAACATCCTCATTAGCTGGATTCTTACACAAATCAGCATCCGCCAAAGAAGCATCAATATTCCGAGTTGTAACAGCAAGAGCATCAACTGGAAAAGAAGTTACAAAGTAAGCAGGTTTGCTATTCAATTGTTTCCAGTAACAGGATCTGAAACAATAACTGGAAAGAGTCTGAGCTGTCGTATCAAGAACAGGAGCTATTAGAGGATCCTTATAACCAGGCCCCAAAAAAAGTTATTTACAGAAGGCTTTTTAACATTAAGCTTCTCGTTTTTCTTCTGATTTTGTCTACACTGAAGCCTTATATGATGCCACAAAAATCACAAATAGGAGGATTTCGTAGGTTACCTTCAAAAGGTATCCATACCCCTAACGCCTACAATAATAGAGCTTGGTAAGGAAATCGACAAGAATGCGTGCATAACAACCATACCGGCTTCTTTAGTCATCCTACTGTAAAGGTTTCATCCCTAGCGATACGAGGATGCCAATATTCAACACTAACTCCATAGAAACGGATCAAAACCCAGGAATGAGTCTGTAGCTGTATTAGGTCTCCTTTGTCTTGTCCATTGAGACAATCGGAAAATTCGAAATTCCTTGTGGAAAGAGTGCAGCCGCTGCCAATGTAAATCTGCTTCGGAAGAGAATACAATATGATAGTAACCTTTTGGCAAAGGAAAAGGAATACCAATCGTTGAAAGGTTTATAAAGAACTTGCAGAGCCTCATTGATTTGATCCAATTTCATTTTTTGCTTTACGGAACAAAAGCCATCCCAGCAAACAGTTTTTGCATTTACGTAGTTGTTGTTGATAAACATCTTCACTTAACAAATACAACATCACCACGTAGAGTTGGGGAAGGTAGTTGACTAAGGTTGAAATCTAGGTCATCATATCCCCGAAGTATAGAAGCAAACGTTTTAGGCATTGGTTTTGAAATTTGAAAAAGACACAGTAATAGGTCTGGTTTTATAGAGGAACGTGGCAGCAGATATCTCATCAAAGAAGGCATCTGCCATGATCACCGTTAAAAAGTATAAGAGTAATAACCCTAGGCAAAGAATAAGTCCAGAGGAAACCATATCAGACACATGACGGCTTCCAATTAATATCTTTGATTTTTGATTTCTTTTTTATTTTTAGGAAATTGTATAAAGGGAACCGTTAATCCTTACTTTGTTTATTTAAAAGGGGTTGAAAGCCCACTACTAATAACTTATATTAACTTATACTTATTTTAAGTATTATTTTAAGTATTAAGAAGTATTAAGTAGCCCAGAAAAGACCTGAAAAAGCTTCTGTAAAGGCTGCCTACAAAGAAATGAAAAGAAAGACAACCACTAAAGATGAAAAGCCCTTCCTTCAGACTTGTTGAGCGGAATGAACTATGAACTCTAGAGCCAAAGGAAAATCCTTTTTTGATTAAGCGGAATATCCCGCTGCTCCAGTGGCATGTGCTTTCAAAAAGCACAGTGAGTCCGAGCTTTCTTGACAAATGAATGGTGATTGACACTTTCCGCCCCCATGACCTTTCCAATTGGACTGTTGAACAAGGATCACTATGGGCTGTTGTCGAGCTATCCTTCACCCATAGCTCTTCCTTTCAAAAAAGGATGGGATTCCTCAGTCAGCCTGAAAAGCTAGTTGTTATTCCTTACCTACCTTGCCTATTCTATTGGTCTCTCCGTTTGTTTTGCTTTCTTCTTTGATTTTTATTTTATGCCGCAATCAACTTAATGCACTTTGTTGGACTCATGAGTATAGGACGTAATGTGAGGTACCCATACAACATACCCATTTTAGGTATATCGCTTGTAAAGCATCCAAGGTAGTTCTCTAAGCACCGGTTAACCACCTCGGTCTGGCCATCAGTCTGGGTGGGGGTGTAAAGCGGTACTCATGTTCAATTTTGTCCCTTGTAAACGAAAGAGCTCCTGCAATAAATTGCTAATCAAGACTGGGTTCTCTGTCGCCTCCTACTCCAAAGTGGGATGATCTAGTTTTGAAGGCCCTTCCTTGAGCCAATAATGTAAAACAACATATAGCGTAGAGAAAAGCAGAGACTTGTCCCATGAAATACTGGAACGCATTCTGGTCCCCGACGGCTGTCCATTCTTAATCAATGACTTGTGCATGTTTGGGGTTTATGAATCTTTAGTGGGATAGTACAAAGAAAGTCCTAGAAAGGCTCGTCCTTCCTATCGCTCAGCTCTTGACTAATCTTTCATTAATTAATGATTTGGCGCAATCACTATCTGAATTGAATTCAGGTACAAAAGACTACTTGAGCTGGAACTCTCGCATCAGCTTACCTTACGCTATTGCAAAGGTTAAGTGCTCCCGAGCTATCGAAGCTAAAAAAAAACTAAGATGACAAGAAAATCCCCATAAAGCGGCCTTCGCAGATGAGTCCAAAAGCGGGGGCTCTGATGCGTACTGGCCGCCAAAAGTCTCTCAATCTCAAATAAGGCCTTTTTGAAGGCTCATTCTTATTATCAAAGGATGCTAGGCAGAACTCTCTCTTAGTTCCGATTCGACCGAAAGAAGCCTAAAAAACAAAAGCAGGGAGTCAAGAAAAATGCTTATAGTCAGTCTACCTCCGAACTCTTAGCTGCTGCTGATCCTTTGATCCTTACTGTCCAACCTCTTCGATCTAGTCGGGACCAGCAAGCTACGGATTTTAAGCGCTGGGATCAGTAAAACTACTACTCTCTCGTCCGTTCAACAGACAGTTTTTCTTCGTGCAAGTGAAAGCAGATGATCTTCTTCTCTTTAGTCGAGTTAATGTGGCTATTCTATTCCTAGTCTTGATCTCTTCTTTGAACTCTGATAAAACAACTAGTTAACAACAACTTAAGTTGAATTCCGGCTTGTAGTGATAGGGCAGGCTCACTCAACTAATAGGGACTTCCTGTTAGGTGCTAGGTTCATCCTAGGAAATCATAATCAACGGGAAGAATAGACTTACGTGAAAAACGGCGAAGCATGACTGCCGAGGATGAAGCCTATGGAGGCGTTCTTGACTTCATCGGATGAGTGAGACCTGTCGGAATGCAATACATGGGTAACACTCAAGTCCATATCTACAAAAGATATATGAGGATTCTTTACTCCCACAAGCCAGGTAAACCGAACCCGGGAATACCGTAACTGGTCCAAACTGAAAGCCCGAAACTCCGCACTCCTTAGTCTTACTACTCCGTAAACTTCGTTCGAGCTGCTTCACTCGTTAACTCTCCAACTCGTACGAGCTACCCTCTCTATTTATATTCCAAGAGTAATTAGGCGAGAGCTACGAGTAAGTTTTCCTAAAAACGAGCTCTCTTTCTAAAAAGCCAGGAGTCAAGGTTAACAACCAATGGAAGAAGAGAGAAAGGGAAGATTGTGATGAGATTGGGAAGAAAAGGTGCACAATGATAAAAGCAAGCCTAAAAGTAGCTAGCAGACCTTTAGTGAAATCGATAAAGGAAGTATCATCTGATTGACTTCGGGTACGAGTAGATAAGTTTGGCCCCGTAAAAAAGAGCATAAAAAATGTTGTTTTAGTCGTTTCCAATGAAGAGGAAAGGAAAGGAAGAAACTGATTGACCTAAGTAAGTAGCCAAGAGGAGACTGATTCTAACTAAGAAAGCTGAGGAAAAAGGCATAGCTTCATTGAATCCTGTGGGACTACGATTTCCTCCTTCACTAGTATAGTACTGGTACTCTATTGGAATTTGATTAATAGGCCCTATCCCTATTTCAAGGACTAAGTGATTTACATATCTACCTTTCTACCTTTAGCACCTAAGCGAGTGCTAATGCTAATATAAACCTTTTTGAAACTAAGTGTAGGCTCTCCAACCTTTAAGAACGTCGTGATTAAGATAGCTGCCTTTATCAACTAAGTTGATATAGGACCGCCCTTTCCCAAACCTTTGAAATCCTATATTAAAGCTATTCTTTTATTTGACTGCAAAGTCGACAAGTTCATAGGTAAGGGCCGGATCCTTTCTTTCTCTTTCAATACTACAATGTAACCCTTCTAATAACTATACACCCAATCGAGACAGCACTCACTCCGTTCACGGGTCCGTGTAAGTGAATAGTTTCAAAGTATGATGAGAGGAATGGGAAAATGGATTTTGATTTATAGGCCAGGCTAACCCACCAGTTCAGCCCACAGTCATAGTGATGAATAGCCAAACCAAAGACGTTGGCCTAATTATCTAACAATGGAATTACAGTTGGTAACCAATCCCGGTAGCGGGAATCGTCTAGTTAGCACAGATTCAGGCAGTGTACACCAGAAAAAAATGGGTGTTAGCTATGCTTCATCAACTTACTGAGCATCTTTCTCCTAAGTCATTGGATGGAATTTATTAAAGGTGAGCGAGAATCTTGGTTAGTCAATAGACTGTAAATTAATTTGGCGAAACGAATAAAGAGGTTACCTTAGTTATCAGTCTTGAAAGATCTTGACCTCCCTTCATTTGTAAAAAACTGGTCCATAAGTGGAAAAGGCGCTACTTAGAGCCCTACTTCAGACTCATGCTGCACCGTTATCTATATATCCAGTTATATATATATTTCTATATCTAGATATAACTGCTTAGTATAATAATAATAAGAAATAGGGTATTGGTGCTAGATACACCGCTACGGATGCTGGTGGATCCGGTTGCTGCTGGACGATCTGGTAATGGACGTGGTCTAGCTACCTCCGTGACTTCTTCTACTGGTGCAACTCCCCCTGGAAGGGTCCCTCCCGCTAACTCGGATTATATCAATGGTGAGAATCAGAGTGCAAGCTTTCAAGAAAAGGGGTTCAGAGATAAGCCATTTAAGAGGAGGGTCATAAGAGGGGATACTCAAGAAAAGAGGCTAGGGATAAAGAGTGTCCATCAATAAATGCATTCAGGAATTTAGCAGTTAAAGGGCCGGTCCCTATAACCAGCTTCGAGAAAGATTGATAAGAGGAGTGCCAACAACCAGCGATGGTGAATAAGCGATCTTCGCTAGGGTTGTTCCCGCATCAGCCCCAACTACAGCTAAATCGTTCTAGCAAGCTACCCTCTTCTTTCTTTCGAGTTCCAGCCTTCTCTCTCTATACCTTTCTGAGAGGTGATCCGACAATCCTTTTTCAACCTAAAGGTTGATTTAGGACGGTCAAAATGTAGTCGTTTCTGCAAGATCTTCTGTCTATGGCACGCTAGGAGTCTGCTGTAAATCTTGCTTTCTTGCCGGACTTTCCTTCTTTAATTTTCTATTAGGACTTCTTTATTCTACTGAATAGAGAGAGAAGTCTTGAGCGGTCAGACCAATTACGATAGAAAAGCAAAACATTCAAGATTCGAGATGAGCTGCTAAAAGAAAGAAGGAAGGGCTACGTCAAGCCTAGAAGGAAAAGAAGTCTGGGCTGGCCAAACCAACCTTTCGATGCTCTCCCATCTCACGATTTTCAATGTGACGGTATTCCACCACTTCGTTAGACGCTCGACCAAAACCATTTTCTATCTGGAGATCACACGGCTATGAGACCGATCAAACGTCATAATTTGTGCTCATCCTTGGCCCTGAGGGCTGGGATAGAAAGAGGTCTTCCCGGTTAAAGCATGAAGTCTTCACTTCCATTTTGAACCCCAAAAAAGAATGCATTCGAAGAAGTTAGGGCAGACGGTCTAGTTTACCCAGAATCCAGAGGAGCAGGGGAACGTTCTTTCTTTCTATGAGTAAGAAAAGGATGAATTTCTATAGATATAGAGAAGAGAGGACCCACCCATTATACGTCTTTCTACTTAATTAAGAGAGAAGGGCTCCCCGGTGAGAACGACGATGTTGTTTCAAGGAAGGACAGCGCGTAGGCTTGGAGCGAAAGAAGGGCGGTAGGAGCCTATCAAAGAAATTATTGGTTGAAATCGCAGCTCGAGTTTACTCGACCCCAAAGTCTTAAGTAGAGGCAGGTATGCCTGGCAAGGGGGAAGAAAGAAAAGGAAAATTTCCTTTTTTCAATCAAGGGCTAGCCCCTCAAAAGGACTATCAGACCCCTTCAAGTCGAGACCAAAGGCCACCTCTTTGGAACCAAAGTTTTGCCCTTTCCTTCACGGCTCGGCCCTGCTCGTCAGGAGGAATCAAAGATTCATGGCCGGAGATCAAGGCACAGATCGATCCGACGCGAGCAGCAAGCTACGGCTTCAAAGCCAAGCTCCGAAAACTTCAGTGCGCTCCTGCGCATGTAGGCGTCGAAAGCCTCCGTTTGCTGGGCAGCGAATGGAACAAATGGAGATATGCCGCTATCCAGCCTATCTTGATGAACCAGAAGTGAGAAGGGCTGGGTTCATTCAGGAGTTCTGCGCCAGCAATTGGATCTATTGCACCCGGTAGGCCGTTAATCGCAAAGAAGAAATGGGAGACCATCTGGATCTCGAACACGAAATAAGCTCTCTCGCGGTTCCTACTGCTTATGGGACTGTGATCAAATCCGCTCGGAAAACAGGTAGATGAAATGGTAGTGTATATGGAAGCGAACGAAGGGAAGCTAAGACGCAGTCCCCACTCACCCATCAATTAGATTGAGGAACAAGAAGCTATGAGCAGACACCAACAACCTTTTTAGGTGGAGAAGACTAGAAAGCAGTAGTTGTGGATGGTTGGTCCTGTCTCAGTGGATGTTCAAGTTGGTGGCCAAACCATTCTAAAGGCTTTCATTTCATCCTCGCCTGGCTCAAGGGAAATGTCTATCAGTTCTTACGAACTGCCTTTCCTATCTCTAAAGTAATGGTAATTGATCCAATTTGAGGTTGTGCCTCCGCTCTTCTTCCTCGACCAATCAGTCATGTCGGTACCAGAGGGGCAAGATTCAAAAGAAAGACAATAGTCTAAAAGTCAAAGTCTAAAGTTGAAGGTTTAAGAGATCGATCCCACTAGCTTGGCAGTAAGACTTCTTTCAGCTATTCACAAGGATTGCTCAAGGTTGGAGGCAGGGCTACGGGAGAAGGAAAACAAGGGCGGGCTGGTACCAAAATCTCAATAGGAAGTGAGAACTGGGACATACTTTAGTTTAACATTTCCGGAAAGACAACCTCAATTTTCGTTTACAAGGCTGCCCTCCTAACCCAGACTTTCTTGTAACTAAAAAGTTAGAGTTTGCTTTATAGCAGCTGCTCTTTCCGATAGAGGAGTCCCTTAGGGCGAAGAAAGGAACGAAATCAGACTTCTGCCTTTCCTAACTCATGCAAAGAAGTCATCTGCCTTTCCTAAGTCAATCTCACTCAGTCCGGAAGTCTAAGTCAAACCTAAACATACTGACTTTCCTTTCTTTTTGAACTACGGGATTGAAAAGAGTTATCAAGACGAAGAAAGTAGGGCTGGTATTCCACTAAGACTCCTTGCTTGATTCTCAATCTCAGGTCGGTATTGGCCTGGTATTTAGAAAATCGAACTAATAATCTTCGGAAACTGATCTTCTGAACTCCACTTCAATGGCAGCTTTTCTTTCCTCCGAAGGAGAGGATGAAATAGTATGTTCCTAGGGTTCAGATCAGGGATGAGAATCCCGGTTAAGATAAGCAAATAGGAGTCTAAACCTATCCATATGATCTTTCGAGGGCAAGCACTTCTAAACGATGACGAAAGTCGAAGAACATTCTATTACTTCTTTCTTCAAATTCAGGTATGAAAAATCTGTGATCTTCGCTGAAATAGGTCTCTATTATTTCATTGGAAGAAAGATCAGGATTCACTACTAAGAATCCTGCAGCGTAAGGCTTATGAACATCATTTATTATGACTGTCTCTGTATCAGCTACAATGAAAGAGCGCTTGCTCTTACTACTTGCTTTGAGTTCTGGTACATGATCAGGATAAGGGCGCTTCCAGGCCATAGAAGGATGGTGAAGCACCAGACCAGCCCCCTTAGCCTCCTCCTTCGCCTTCAATTTCCATTAATTTATGAATTATGCTATAAAAGGCATCGGAGCTAAGAGGTTTTCGGGATTCCAGCCTACCAGGCTGAAAGAGATAGGCTCGAATACTTATACCGAATAGCACTTCTTCCCCGTAATCCTCCGCTTTTTTAATTAATAATTAAAAAATCATATCATATAGATCAAAATTTGGAAGGGCTTGACCACTTCTATCATTTAATGGAAGGGCATTCCCTATTGTAAAGGGAATCTCTCCTCTTGGTATTTTGATGACATAACCTATAGTGAACTTACCATGCTCAAATCCAGTATTGTAAACGTAATTAATTCAAAGTCGCATTACTATTACTGCCAATGATATTAATTCATAGTCTGCACATCGTACGCTTTGATCTTGAAATCGAAGTTATGAAATGATCAATCCGGCCTTGCATTTTTCCCAATCGATTAACTGCTCTAGTTGCTGCCAATAAGTGAATAAGAAGGAAGTCTTCTTATTATATGCCATTTCGATTTCCATCATAAGTGTAAACTATAGTTCGATTTTTGAGAATCCCATCTCTTTAGTTCTTCAACGAATTGATTCCACTTCTCAGTATGAAGTTGACCGCCATCCTGAGGACTCTCAAAATCACCGCACACAGTATTGACATTGTCGTCGTAAGTACTCACTAAGTCTGAGATCTTTTTCTCTGAGATCTTCTTGCCACAGACCATAAATTTCAAAATAGATCTCAGATGCTCACCTGGAATAGGATCATTCACCCTGTGAATGTAATAGGGCCTTGTTGGGTCTTTCGGCAACCACTCTCCTATAAAGCCTGCTGAATGCTTAATATTGGGTGAGTCAGATAAATCCATGTAATATGGGAAGTACGGCTTGATCAGATTCTGATTAATAAAGTCATTTATTATCCGAAGTGGAGGACCCATGGCTATTATTTTTTTTATATAGCATTTAGGAAGAGAATTTGCGTGAGAAGCCGAACATATGAAATTATCGTGTACCGTGTACACTGGAGCTCTAGTACTCAAAAGAAATTCATCCACAACGTTCATAGCTAGAAATGCATCCTTCTGATGAATAAAGTTGGCGCAGGTAGCCGCTTTAGTCTTGCGACTATCCCTTTTTGTCGTTGGAATTTTCATAGTAAGCCGAGTTCTCTTCTTGTTCACCCAAAGCGGGATTACGACTTTTTCGCTGCGCATATAATCCTGAACTGTAGTGAAGTACGGTATACTATAACTATAGAGCACTGGTTTATCCAAGGTTGAACAAAACTAACCTATTAGGTTAATCAAATTCATTAAATTGACTATACCCAGATATTTCCTATCAAAAAAGCGTCGGCATACTTCAGCAATAAAATGAGAATCCTTCACACTTAGGGAGTTCAAATAATCAAATAATGTTGATAAATATCATCAGCCATACTTCTAACTGTCTTACCATAGATTATTGGCATGAATAGTCTTTTCACGAGCCCTCTCTCGAATCCTTCACCATCTTTATAGGATAGGATACTTTTTCTCATTCATTTTCTTTTTCAACAAGAAAAGAAGTTCACTTCTCAATAAAGTATACATATCTTGTGGATATCACATTGTTCATCGTACAAAAAAAAAAGTCGTGGCTCGCCTACTGCACAACCATCTTTGGCTAGGGACATATCATCCGGAAACAGGTCCATCCATCGACCCCCAGGCAGCCAATAGAGAAGTACTCAAAAAGAGACTGCATCAGTTGCTGATTCAATCACAGCTTCCACAACCGCAGCGGCAACTTCTATTTAGATTCCATCAACAGCCCCAAGAATAGTAGATATAGTAGATGAAGTCAGAGCGCATTTTGTGCAATCCATTTTGATTTTTAATCTATTTAAGTAGTACACTCATTCAGTTTTTAAAGAGAGGTTTATTTTAATAAAAGAGGGGAGGATTATTCAAATTATCAAATAGAAAGAGCAGAAAGGAAGGGCTTTCTCGCTGTAGAAGGAAGACAAATCACTTCTCTTTCTTTTCTATAGTACCTATTTACCCAACTAAGAGTATATAAGATCCAACTCAGTATGCTCCCGATTGACCATCTATTCTTTGAAAGAAAAGAAGCACTCAAAAGTCATTGCGTGTACACTAAGCCCGGCTTACTTAACTATTTATTCTGCGCTCCACCTTACCCTTTTTCTTTTTTCTAGTTAGCTTGCTAGCGTAACGCAAGCCTATTCTCCTTCGCCTACTTTTTCTTTTTCACCTTCGTTCTTCAATTCTGATTCCCTTGTTTTGTTATCGAGATATAAGAATTCCTATTCATTTGAATTTATTAAAAAGTCTAACCTAGACTTTTGTCCTCTTTGTATGATGTTCAGGAACTCCTCGAAAATATCTCGTTTAACTTGGCCCTTACTAGGGATCTTGTAATCCTTCCAAGCGGTCGCAACTGTCCTTACCTCTATCAATCTGTTGACTTTTGACTTTGGTTGAGTCTCAATCGTCGGAGTCGTCTTTTTTTTATTAGGACTTGCTCGCAATGACCTATGTTACCTATGTTTCTTTAGTAAGGAAAGTCCGCCATCTACTGCTGAGTATCCCTTGTCTTATCGAGGACCTTTCTTCATCCCCTATTGAATTGGAAGTTGGTATGCACAAGCAAGAAAATGGTAGCGTTTAACACGCAAGGGCCTTGCTTCTTTAGGATTAAATTCTTTATGAGCGATGGACTGAAAATGAGATTGGTCTTGTTAGGAAATACATTAGCTATGGCTATTTCTCTTATGAAAGAGGAGGTCTTACCCAGAGAGTTGTTAAACCCTTTCAGATTGCATTGTATTGCAAGCAACCTTGGGTGGGGCACGGTGAGGCGTCGCTTTTTTTTATTTACCCCTGAGCTAGATAGATTTGAAGATCCTACAGCAATAGATTAACCAGGTGTTTTGAAATATCATAGGACCTTGAATAGGAATAGCCTACTGAGATGTTCGCAGCGGATACAGTAGAAGATTATAAGGCTTTTCTTGCCTCATCAGTAAGAGATGATGCTTGAAACTCTTTCACAGCACGTTAATGCACCAATTGGGATTGGCTTAGACTGAGACTCGGTCTAGCAGGACAAAGACTGAAACTTCCCCCACTATGGAGGAATTAGCATTGATTCCCGGGCTTGAAACTGAATCTTAGGCCCAATGGGCTTTCTTTCAGACTTGACCACTTCCTTCGAACTGACTTCCGGCGGAAGGGCATGCAGAACTAGATGGAGGAATCTCCGTCTCTGTCTATGTAATTTCTACAGTCTTCCTTCCTTCCGGCTCAGTTCGCAGCTATGCGTAGTAGATGATAAGCCCATTCACTCGTAAACACAATAAGCCCAGCCCACTTAAAAGCCCTATAAGACCTACTGACATGCCCAATAAGCCATACGGCAACAACTAGACCTGATATAAGATATTTCCCAGCCCTAAAAGGGCTAGCCGGGGTTACACCACTAACAGTAATCTCAAACTCTGCCCTCTTCCAGTTCGAGTAGTTCAGCAGTGGGGAAGAGATTAAGATTAAGGGCCCTAGAGCCAATTAGAAGGCAAATCCTTAATATGAAGCCATCCCAGGCGGGTTAAATCCTATTGAAATTGAACTCTTTACGGACTGAAGTGTAACTAATCTTTCTATAGAAGTAGGAGAAGCCTTTTCTTTGGGATGATAATCCACGGGTGTTAGAAGAGATTAACAGGGCTTAGTAAGGGCTTCAATCGGTCATGTCAACAAACTAAACTACGCACCTTTGAAGCTGAACTCTTTCATCCTTCCCCTTGGTTCATCCACGGGAGGAGGTCACGAGAAAGAGGATCATCTTACCGTCAGCATTTCATTCCTCATAGTCTTTCCACGGGGTTGAGAAAATAGGCTTAGACCCGTAGGAATTGAAGCTACGGGATGAGCTCGATTGCAAGATATACTTAAGTTTGCGCTATAGGCAATGAGAAGGCTGCTTCTTATTACGTGTGTCCCCCGATCAGATCAGTTAAAAGGAATAGGCGGGATTACGAAGAGATTATATGGGAAAACCAACTTTTGACTATAAATCCGATACAACAGCTGATCTTGCGACATCAGAAGATACCTTTGCCTAAGTGTAAGACTTCAAGGATAAAGTATAAAAATAAATTCTCTACGGCAGCAACTTCGTCCTTACGGCCTGCCTTTTCCTTACCTTAGTAAGTTCCCCATGAAGGAAGATCAGGCTATTGGACTAGAATCACTGGGCTAAGGTCCTAGGGGGCCCAAGTCAATAACTGTAAGGACGGCAACAGCCATCTAAATAGTCAATCTCAATACTTCGTGTCAACAAAGTAAACTACCTCCGATCCTACTGCCCTCTGTAAAGAGAAAAGAGATAGAAGATCATCAGGGCGGGCTTTTAGTAGTAGTAAAAAAGTCCTAACTATCTCCCCCGCAACTTCATCAAAGCAAGCTCTCTTGAGCAAGATAGGAGAAGAGCCACCGGGAGAAATAAAGAAGTTAGACTTTCTCTATATTAGTAGTTCTAACTTAGCACAAAAGTCCGCCTAAGATTCAGTCTAATGCCAGGGCAAAAATACAAGAAGAAGTCAGTCTTCAATGCCTGCAACCTAAGATGAAGTCCAAAGCCCTGGGATTATTTTCCCAGCTATGCCAACTACCTGTGAATCACCGATCCGTGGGATGTAAGGTAGGATTTAGCCCTCTTGGAAAATAATGAGTAGGAGCGAAAGCCACTCGACTGATAAGGAGAGGAGCGAAAGGAAAAGGGAGGCTAGAAAGCAAATCATCTTTATGCGCTGAGCTTTCGTGTTATCTTGTCTTACTACGGCCGGAGGTAACCTATTCCCATTGGTTAGTCCTATATAAGCTATTTCCGCCTATTTACCATCTCTTCCTCGGGCATAGTCTTAGACTAAGTCGGAGTTGAGCCCTAGTCCTTCTATTTGGATACAATCCCTGCATCTTGAAAGCTAGGCACAGCAAGCAAGAAAGCTACTATTCTAAAGTCTAAAGTAAAGTCTAAAGGCTAAGACAGGAGTTACGGCTTTAGGTGAATGTTAATCTAATCCTTGATCTGTGGAATCACTGCCAAGACCCTTAAGGGAGACAAAGACAGAATCTTAGGATTCGGAGATCCCGATTTCCTTTTCGGGTAAAGCCTTGACTCCGGCATCAGAAAAGCAAGAAAGCTACTATTCTCACTTCGTTGATAAGACAGACAGCGCGAAAGTCTAATAGGGTTAACTAGTACCCGGGGACTGAACTACGCTATAAGAAAGTTCAGACAATTTCCCGTCCCTTTCCCCTTGGCCAAAAGCTTTAGATGAAATTGCCTTAGAATCACGGGGAACTTAGCTAGTCTATCGGAAAGAGGAAGCTAGAGCATTACGACAATTGAAGCCAAAATCCCCTATGACGCTCCGTGGGGAAGATACTGATCTAAAGGCTGACGGCTAAGGCTGAGTCAATACCTTATTATAAGATAATAATCTCCTTTTTCCGTGAACTAACTAAAGAATCAGCAGATCCGATAGCAGCTAACATTTCTGTGGGCTCGGGGAATGCCTCTTCACCGTAAGCAGTCCATTAAGTAGCGGACTGAATTGCTATTGTATTTCCCCTGCAAACTCTTTGAAGTTAAGTCAGCTTAGCGCTTGAAGCGAGAGAAGATAGGAGGTCGTCTGCCCCATGGTGGCTTAGTGCGTAGTGTTAGCTAACTCAAAAAATAAAGTAGGTGGGGGCTATAGGCCTATATACCCGGGCTTCTCTTCTTGATCTTCCCCGGTAACTGACAGAGGAAAGAGATGCCCTTTGACACTATAGAGATTGATGTTAGCACAAAAAGAAAAAGGATAAAGAGAACTGCCTGGGATGGCTTCATATGCCTGATTACATGATGAGAAGAGAAAGCAGTACAAAGGCCTTACGCGCACAAGAGAACGATATCAATTGACCTCGACGCGGAGATGAGAAGGGCAGGAAGAAGTCTGACAGGCGATCTAGTTCTAAGCCAAGCATCCATTTACAAAGAAGTCTGGATTCCGTATTCTCTGTTACTTATGCTATTTTTGTACAATCCCGAGCGTGTAATAGAAGAGGAATTTCCTAATCCTAATCGCAAGGTCAAGATGGTATCCCAAAAGGGGCGCAAGAATGTATTATCAATCATATTCGGCTGCTGAGCTTCATCTTTCTTACTCTTTAGACGACCTTCCTGCGGCTGTTAAGGCAAGAAAGAGCTCTTATTGCTTTCGTGTCAAGTGGAAAAGTCTTAGTCAGTCCCTACTACTCGTAAGGATAGTCTTTCTCATAATCCGTGGCTAGTTTCAGAATATAGGAATCCGGATCTAAGAGCTATGTTTGAATCACCCAGTGCTCAATCCAAAATCCATCATAGATAATCCATTCTAATTCACTTGTGCTAGGAGAGTTTCGTAGGCGGACTATTGGATAGCAGCTTTCCTTAGGAATAGGAAATAGTACGAGCTGTCAATGACTTCTGAAATCTTCTAGTATAGGAGGCCCAGGAAATAGAAAATATAGAAACTTATATTGTAACCGAGTTCAGAAGCTATAAAGAACGAGAGAACCAAGAAGTAAGTTCGAAAAGCCCCACTAAACTGAATATTACAAAAGTAAGACGCTATCCACTCATTTAACAAATAAAGTTTGATCAGAATTCTAATTATAGCAGAAAGTGACATGCAACCTACAAAACCTTTCATCTTTCATGGGACAGCATCTCAGTCATCAATCGAAATGCCCTGATTAATAAAATAATTAAGAAATTAATAAATCACAAAGAAAGGATATACCAGGTGTGCTGAAAGACATAGGAAGAAGATTCTCTCGACCTTGAGAGAAATCCACTTTATTCCCCTGCTCTTTACTGAGGTGAATCTGAGAAGGAAGTCTTTCTAACTAATCAGTTATAGAAGGAATTCTGATGTTCAAGAAGTCGCTCTAGCTGATCTAACTCTACCACACATAGGGTGACAGATACAGGCCATCTTGAGAATGAAGGTTTGAAGAAAGTCAGGAGGCGGGAAGGTGCATCACAAGTGGGAAGGCTTTTTCTTAGAAAGGATGGTTTCCTTCCGTAACCTAGACTAGTGAGTCGAAACCTTTCGAAATCGAAAGACTTTTCTAGATAAAAATAAGAGGGGGACTCATACAAGCTCAAGATCTTCTTTCCACTTGCCGTTCTTGCAAACTATCCTTTTTAACCTAGACGCCTGTCCTAGCTGCCAAGGTGAAATCCTTCGGTCCAGATCTCTTTTCTGACTTATGGAAAGACTCTATAAGAAAAGAGCAGAGCTAAAGTCCGAAGACAGGACTTTAGCCTTTTCTGTTGACAAAGCGAGATGTACGATCTTAGCCTGATTTCTTTCTGTTTCGGAAAACCGTCCTTCAATGCGAATTCTCCAGGTTCTTTATTTGTAAACTAAGTAGTTGACCGGGCTGACTGTCCAATAGCTCACGGAATTCAGGAAGCTTTGTTTGACTACTCAATAGGAGACCTTCGGGATCTCAAGTTGGCTATACTGACTCCTTGGCTTTGTCAAGTCAAGAACTTAGGGAAAAAAGTCACAGGCCTCATTCCTAGAATGCCTATAGCAAGCTAGACTCCCACCCTTTCAAAAATGAAAATGGAAGAAATGGTAAATAGATGGACCTTTCTGTTCTTACTTCTCCTTCTTTTTATTTCGAGAATCGTTAAGCTTACATGAGACAGAGTCAATGAAGTGGATAAGCTTTTGGTAGTATGCTTTTGAAAAAAAGGAAGAGGGATTTATGAATTCGGGAGAGAGTGGAGTCTGACTGGGATTAGAAACCTGCTTTTATACCCGAGTTTGACTTTGGCACTCCCTGATGTATACAGGCTTGAGGGCAAGCAACCATGCATAGATTTAGAACATGGGAAGTGAAGACTCAGAATAGAGCAAAGCCAAGTGATGTCTTATGGGTACTCTATCTCTGGATCCTTATACCGCTTAGCTATTTTTATTCTGGTCCTAGAAGACTCTAACTAGAAGACGCCCGCTGGAAATGACTTGGAAAAAGAGTTCTACAAGGTTCCATCTAATTCGAGAGAATCCTTGCATCAGTTTGGAAAAAGGAGTCGGTAGGAAAACGGAAGTGCCTATTCCTTTCCATAGTTTTGACACAGCTAGAAGGTTGAATGACGACTGGAAGAAGTACGAGTCTCATGAAAAGTGAAAAGCTCTTTCAGGATCAGGATCTCTCAAAGAATGCCGAAAGTCTTAGATCTATAGCCCGGGAAAAAGTCCATTGCGGGAATAGGAAAAAATCAATAAGAAAAAGAAAGAAGAGTTTAGTTAAGAGAACTGAGAGACTAATTAATGAAGGAACACAATCGATTTTTCTAGAAAAGGGATAGAGGATGAATCTTTAGAAAAAACCAGCTTGAAGACCTAATTGTCCGATCAAAATGGAGCCTTTCTCGCCTATAAGATTCGCTGTCTTTCAAGACGGTCTTATTCCCTTCCAATATCATACTCGGAAGAATACAAACAAAGGTCTTGTTCTTGCCCCGGTTCTTATGTATGTATCTGAATGTATGAATGGGACCTTTCCTCGTGAATTGCCTTTTTCGAGGCATGATAAGGGGCAGGATTTCCCTCTTCAATGGTACCGTACCATAAATTTAATCCTTTTCATAATAAGGTAATCCTTAGTATACTCAAAAAGTCCGTTTGTGGAGTCTGAAGTTAAGACCTTTTCGTAAGAGCGTGAAAACTATGGCCATGGTAGGGAATTCTTCGGGATCTGAAAGGCTTAGTAGGCTTGTTATACAAAATAAAAACTGAGCTGAAGCTCACCTCGAATTGGGAGGAAGAGAACCAGCCCCTCTTCTAAGCTACGTGAGTGCGGAACATGCTTTCTTCTTGATCTCATCAGAATAGGCCGTTGAGTCGACGCCGGCTTGTTCGGTCGTGTCAAAACTGGCCGATCTAGCTCACCTTCCACTTTTCTTTTTGTTTCGGATTAGGATAGAGTTCATGCCAAGGCCATGTACCGGGGCGAAAGGGATTACTTAAAAATAGCTACTATGCTGCTATCGGGAAATAAGTGAGAAGCTAAAGGTGGGTTGTGAAGGCAATGAAGCGGGGACAGAGTCACCAATCCCATTAGAAAGATAAGTTCCCAACCTTTCTTTGTGTCCAGCCGCATTCATTATGGATTCGCCTTCTTAAGCGGAACCTGTAACTTAGATGACATCTCTTCCATCAACCAAGCGCGAAAACACGCAAGTGTAGCCTTCTCTTGATTTGATAGATTCTGCCTTATCCTTTAGTGATCTAAGGTCCATAATCAATCTTTGTTGTAGCTGCTTCCAAGCAAGGAAAGTTTACCTTATCTCCCGAATGCCGTTTTCACTTGTTCTTCTGCTTTTCTCTTTCTTAGCCAGGTGGCTTTTTACCCCATTTCTTCTCATCCTTCGTCTGTAGGTAACTCTATCTAATTCACTCTCTTTCTTCTCGCGCGTATCGTAGACTTTTTCTTGTTCAAAGCTTAGCCGCACTGATGAAGTCGAATGCTCCTTTCGGAGATTCGGTTCTTTCACTCCGTTTCAGAGTTCGGAATCGTAGAAGGAAGCTTGGGAGAATAAGTCTATCCAAACAAATCATCGAGGAAAGAAGGTAGGCCTAAAATGAGAAGGTAAGAGTAGAGAAAGGTGAAATAAGACTGACAATTGGAATAACTATTACAAGGTTCAAAGAAAGGGACTAAAGCAGGACCAAAAGAGTCTTTCTATACGCTATGAAAAGCATTTCGAAAGAGTAAGATGATGTTAACAGTTCTCTTTTTTCTCAATAAGAAGAAGGTAGACCCTGCTACGACTTGTCTCATTACTTTTCTAGTCCTACACCCTAATCTAATTTTTCCATTCGCTTCGTAGAAAGCGAAAGAGAGATTTTATTAACATAAAGGATTACCTTAGCTAAGCTGGGTATTCCTCCATCTTTGGAATGGAAGAATCCATAGGATAATAAGTAGACATGATCCCTAGTAAAGATAGACATGAGAGAGAGGACGATTTAGAACCACGAGTAGGAGCTGTGAACCTGTCAAAGAACCAGTAGCAACGGAAATGCCTCCAACACCGCTTATTCCCACAGCTTCTTCTTAGATTTTCAAAACTCAAAACATAGATTATAGCTTGAACAAAAAGGGTTTAGTTCCGAGTTAAGGGCTGAGGGTGGGGAATGTTCCTAGAATCCGTTGTCTGCCTTCTTGCCTTGGCGCTTTGCCTTAGATTTTCAGTAAGCAATCCTAGACCCATCTACTAAGGCATACCTTCTGGGCTAAAAAGACCGAGCGAAAGGCTTTTGTGAACTGCTTTAGACTTTGCAAGACTAGCCCTTGTCTGGTCCCGTCACCCCCCTTCCTTCCTTCCGTTCACTGATCACGGATGTGTACGACCCTTCGTCATGGTTTCCCCTTTTCATAGCTTTCTACCCGATTTTATTGATTGCCTATGCTTTCTTCCTCAGTTAACGAATTCAAAATAGTTCTCTAAAGCAACCCAACGCCTTGAAGCAGGAAATGCAAGCTATTTTAATAACAATAACAAAGAAAATTTTATAATACGAGATTACCTTGAAACTTATTCCACCATTCTTGGTACCAGACTAACTACGAAAAAGGGGCCTAGACTTCTGGTAGAATTCCGTCTATAGCTCCTTAGCCTTTAGCCCTTTAGGATATCTTCCCAGTGCCAAGAACTAGTATCACTTTGGAGTACGCAAGTGGGCTCTTCCTTGACTACTACGCTCTTTCCCTATCGCTCGACTCACTTCCTCCTCTGAGAGTTAGGATCTTTGGATCGGTCTCACCTCGATCTCTGATCTATAACATTCCCTTAACTTCCTCTCCCCTCTTCTGCTCCTTCGATGAAGTCGGCTATTGCCGAAAGTTCACTTCATTAATACTAAATGAATTTAGATGGTATATGTAAATCGATTCACTAGCACAGCCCTTCTTCTGCCAAGCCTTGGATTCATTGAGGAGACTGGCTAAGAAAGACTTAGAGTAGGGACAGATTCAAGTAAAGAGGCTGCAGATCTTATCGTACCAGCTCTTACTAAACCAGTTGCCGCTGCTCTTGTCTCGCTAACTCTTCCATTCCAATAGATCCTAATCCTAGTCCTAGTCCTTTCCGAGGGCTACTGCAATCAATCTCTCCGTCTTTCTAAGACAGTTACGTTACTTCTACTTATGATCAAGTTCCTACGCTAGGAGTCCGAGTCGATGTCATCAATAAAAGAATTTGTCGAGGGCGAAGGCTATCTTCGTCACTGATGATAAGATAAACCGAATTAATCAACCAGAGATGTTCCCATAGGAAGTTCAAATGGGGAATGTCGGTCAATTTATTGAGTGGTCTGTTCTCCGCAGCACAACCTAACTAAGGTTGTTAGATTCGATAGAAAGTGGACAGCTTATGGCGCTTCAAAAGTAGAATCCGCGTCTTTGTCTTTTCCTCGGGAAAAGATGGTGAAAGGAAGAATACCAAACTAAACAGTAGAAGAAGTGCTTGCTGCCATAAATCCCGAGAAAATGCAACTTTTCCAACCAATTAGTCTAGTCGAGCAGCCTTCGCTCCAACCTCCAACACTGCTTAGGCGAGCTCTCCCATCTAAGGGAAAGTCTCTCTTCCACTCCTCCCCTAACCCTTGGCAAATTTCAGCATAAGGCTTCCACCGGGGTGGTTTGCGTTATCGTGGTGAATTATGGTGATGTGATCACTGGGCGGTGCTCTAAAGCTCTTTGGGAGCTGGTGTTGAAGTGTACTAGGCAAAGGTTAGCCTGGGTCCATTTGTTCTCATTTGCAGGTCAGATCTAACTACTGAGATCCTGTCTCCATAGCCTGAAAATTGACTTCCTTTCGCTGTTTTGGATTCCCGTTGGTTGTTTGGAAGCTATTCAAAGAGATTTCTTATGGAATGGCCAAGACCTTGGATCTTGCATGCACTTAATGCGGTGGGAAGCAGTTTTCCGGTCAATTCTTCTTGGGTTGGGATGCAAAATTCCATTACCTTAACCGCTTGTCAAATGGGCTTGGAGATTTGTGATGCAACTAGAGCCGGCGTGGGCTAGGCATAAAAGAGCTAAGTCTCTTCCGCAGGGGCAGTTCTTCACGTCCATTAGCGTTCTTTGCCTCTAGGTTCATCCATTTGTAACCCCTGGGTTGCTATCGGACATCACCTAAGGCAGGGGATTAGTATTATAGTTCGTAATGGCCAGGCGGGTTTTATACGGATTCTTGGGCCTATCCCTGGGCCTCCTGATTTCCTTTGCTGCTTTAGGACTCTCCTTATCCTGATTGATGATATCAAGTTGAAGAATGCTTTTCTTGGCGCTTACTTCAATACTAAGAAAGAAGAACCCGAACACGACTTTTTCTTTAGTTAAAACCTGCAAAAGCGCTTTCCTCGGTTGGAGATAGGAGAGACCGGCTCGGAGGTATCCGAGAACGAACTGCCAGCTGCAGCAGTCTCGTCTTCTTGCTTTGGAGGGCAGGACGAGAACCTCGTTACTACCTTTTCTTAATAGATAGAGGTTTGTGGACCCTTTATCTCAACAACGCCCAGTACAGGGAACTGATCTATTAAACCTAGCTCACGAGAAAGAAGAACCAGGGGAATCTCTCCACCTAGGAAATGCGGCATGAAGCACGGGCGAGCAGCCTACCTGCAGGAACTAAGAGGCAATTAAGGGAAATCCCCAATCCCCTTGACTCGGAATGAAGGGAAAGACTGATCATGGATAAGAAGCGAAGACAAGCCTGCTCAGCCAATTCTTTCTCCTTTTCCGAGGAAGCATGGTCAAGGTCAAGTGCCAAAGACTTTGACTTACTTTCAGGATGGAATTAAAGAAAGAAGACGGGCGTTAGCCAATGGCTTGACCGGTGGGTGCTCCCAGTCCAACTGGTATTTTCCTTATGACTCCGACTGTGGGTTTACCTGAGATTAGACCGATTCTCCTCCTGCTGCTCAACCAGCTCGGTCTGACCTGACTTTGACCGCTTCCTGATCGCTGGTCAATGAAAACCCCAGATCCTTAGCCCTATCCTTTGCTGGCTGGTTTTCCCACAGGGACTACTCCTTGCTCTTTTCTTTATTGTTGGATGGGGAAGAATAAGGTTAGACTGTCTCTGGGCAGCGAAACCTACGATTGAAGGTCTTTAAGTTTTGAAGCATACAAGATGAAAAGAGAGCCGTTTGGTAATCTTAAAAAATCGGTGTTAAAACAGTTGCTTTTTCAGACCAAAAATAAGTGCTTTAATGCGTGGACCGTAAGCCCCTACTCCTAATAAGTTGCGGAGTTCAGTCCCTTCCAATATGAGTGTAAGACTTGCATCACATTACCTCCAGTGCTAAAAAAAAGCAGCTAACTGAGAATGCCAGCTGATATAGGACTACCCTTTGTTTGGCGTAATCCCTTAATCGATTTTTTTGTAAAAGAGATCCCCCTTCCCTTTCCAGTGTCACTAAACCGGAAAAGTCTTCCTAGATGCATTCCTTCTTTTCATCGAAAGATGATCATGAAGAGAGACGTGTGGGCGGATAAACTAGTTCGCTTCTACCTTTCGATGTTCTTATTATCGAAGCTAATCCTAGTCAGAAAGAGGGGGAGTTTCGGTTATGAGATATAGTTCGAAAGCCGTCGACAGTCCCTATAGATCTATTTTATGATCTTAGCTACGTGTGTCTAGACTTGGTTCACAGGTATATCCCCTCGTGTCCTCAATAATCCTATGAATATTTGATTACGGTGGTTGCCTGTATGGTAATCATCACCCGTTAAGGATTCCGCGTACGGTGTATCTGGGCCTAAGAAGAGTCCGCCACTAGAACCCAAGCCTTAAGGGGCTAAGGTCCAAGGGGCGTACCGCTAAAACAGTACCCTTCCCCAAGGCTCCGCTTTCACACAAGCATAACTGCTTCAATAACGAGAGAAACCGCGCACACAACGGAAGTCTACCTAAAGTCCTTTCTTTTGGAAACAACTATTCACTTCGCAAGGGAAAAGATAAGTAGGGCGGAGATTAAGTTAAGCACAGAAGTTTGAAGAATCGGAGGATAGAACTTCTTAATGCTTGCCAGGAACCAGTACAAGAGGGATAAAAGCTTGCCATGGCTTCCAAGCAAGCTGTGTCGGGGGACAGAACTTGAAGTACCGACCCAGCAACACACCACTACTCTGGACTAGATCTATTTGAATAGCTTGAAGTGCTCTTATCTGAGCTAGCCATTACATTTTGAGGCTGACCGGCAACAGAAAGAGAGGCTGCTTCCTTTTAATTAATAGTAGGAAGGCCACGCCACCCACGAGAACTTTATTTCACTATGCTATTTTTTCACTCTATTTTTTCCGCCTACACAACTACTAAGCTTAAGCTTGGCGGGTCGAGTCCTCTGGTCATAACTCCAAGCGAGTCTATGTATTCAAAGAGAAAGCGGATCGGATGAGAGTTCTTCGGCCTCAACTTATGTCAGCGAAGCGCTTGATGAACCTGGGTCCGCTGTGCCTTATAGTTTTTCTATAATCAAACTTCTTGCTAATGCAATTTGGGATTCTCATTTTGGTCAACCAGCTGTAGAAGCCTTTACTCGAGGAATTGGTGCTCAATAGAACTGATGCGCTCCATTTATGAATATGATAAACTTGAGCGAGTGAAGCCGATTGTTGACCATGGGATAAAGGCTCTTAGTCCTTTTATCTCGCGTCATGGGGCATTAACCTTAGCACTTTCCCTATTATAAGGTTTAGGCTTGCCCCTGCTGCTTTCAGGTTTGACAGACGAAATAGAAAAGGAAAGGTTTAGATTCCTCCATTTGTGAACATGAAGAGCCGATTTGCTTATTATATTAAGATTTGGGTAAGCCGCTGTGGGGACTCTGACCTCTATAGAAGCCCCTTTTCCGCCGAGAGAAGACAATGCGCAAGAATGAATATATGCAGTGGGCAAACCAGAGGCAGGGCTCTTTCATAAGATTGATTGGCCTGGCGAATGAACGCAGGAATGCCTTAGTCTAAAGCAGGAATGATAGCAGAAATGAGAGCAGGAGCTACTAAGCTGGACCTCGTTTGGCTAATCCCGGAAGGACAAGGAGAGGACCGAGAGGTTGAATCCATAGTAAATAAGATGGCATAGACATAGAATGGGATTGATGGACAAATGCCAAATGCCACATAAGAAGCTGTTATTGACCTGCCAGCCAAATACCTTCGTCACCTGATGACCTTCCTGCTTTACTTTGTCGGCGGGTGGTAGCATGTCCTTTAGCAAGGCTAGGCACCTTCCTTATCCAACAAGCAGGAACCATCCGATCTTTTTGGCAGAAATCCCCGAATCGCGAGTCTGGGGCATATACTCTTTCTTTATCCCCTAGAGAATCCGACAAGAAAGAATAAAATAAAGTACATATGGGCAAGATCCAGATTCCATTTCTAATAGAATGCCATCAGTAGCAAAAGCAAAGGAGGATTGATGGCATGAATCAGCTGCTATTGAATGCAGGCCAAGCCAATAGGATAAGAAGAACAGGCAATATTCTTTTCGGGCTAAGGGAAGGAGGGCAGCCTTTCTACTGTGAAAGCGATTCCTTTGTGGGACTTGGATTAGCGGCATATCCGCTCTTTTCAACAAATGGACAAAGGAAGTAAAATGTCACGCTTTCAATTGGAATTAGGAGCAGTCCCAATGCCCTAGGCTCTTCTCTTGTGAACGAATCTCCTGCTATTTAGAATAGGAAGGAGGACTCTGATGCCACATCTTCACTTGCCTTCAAGCGGAAAGCATCCATTTCTTTGACATCGAATCAGATCCCGGCTCGAGAAGGCACATCTGTGGGCATTAAAAGGACGAGGGGGTCTCTGGCCATTGAAAACCATTTTTCCCTTATAGCCTTTGAAAGCTGTACAATGATAATTCTGTATATATATATAAAAGGATGAGACTCGGATGCTATCGAAAAGGCATAAGTCCCACATCGGATGATGGTCCATCTGCAGCCTCTTCTAGTCCGAAAGTGCCACATCTGAGAACAACCTATGAATGCGCAGCAGATTCTCCAACAGTAACACAGGGGGGATGCCGCGCCATAAAGCAAGGTCATTTTTGGCAGGCACGCAGAGAAGGCAAGGTAATTTATGTTCGGAGCACTAAGCCCTTATAGAGATGATATTGAAACCTGACGCTTGGAAGGACCTTCCCTTTTACCAATCCCATATGGCCTTGTTGATAGACTCGCTGCTGGCCTAGGAGCTGCCTTTGATAAGACACATTCTTGGGAAACTGCCTGTGGCGCTTCTGGCCTTTGAAAGCAAGTCTCTTTCCCAACAGGAGGTGGCCTTACCGCTTGCCTGGAATGAGCTTCTTGTTGATGAAGCCCACATAGTCGCCTTACCGAGTGAATGATGCTTTCTTTGAGCCTGCATAGTGGCCTTACTTCCGAAACACTATTTGAACCCGGCAGAGGTGCTCGTGGTTCTGGCGTTGAAGGATAAATTTTCATTGTACTGGCATGCCGTGTGGAAGTCCTGTCTGCTGGGTACTGCACTCTTATACAATTCATCTACTGTCTAAGATGAGTCTCATCCAGCAGCCAACCGATTTTTTGTTTTGAGAAAAAAGCATAGTCGCTTCCGGCTTTAAGTGGTGCAATTCTATCATAACTTGAAAGAGGTGTAAATTACCTCTTATGTGTATCTTCTTTACGTAATCCGTAAAGGAATTTACTTCTTTTTCAGACTTGAACAAAGTATCGGCCTTAAACTCGTCCGCCAATTCCTTTGCACAATCTGTATAGTTTAATAAAGTGTCCAAATCTAAGCCGGGATATTTATCTTTAACGCATTTCCAGTGAGTGTCGGAGGTGATTTTCGAGGACCGTTTCAAGTCGACTCCAAGAAGCATGAAAAACTTCTCCGCCTTCCTTTAGTCAGGAATCGAGTCAGGCCTTGCCCTTACTTTAGCTTTAGGAAGAAATCCATACTTTGGAGCTCAGCTTAGGGATCAGAGGCGAACCACCTAGTATGGTACACAATCAGTTTACTAAGACAATCGGAGTGACCGGGCTATGAAGTCCACCCAGCTTTTCGGGTTTACCGAGCTTAACTCGTGGAATGGCGATTCGGGGTTAAGTTAACGGGCTTGGCTTGAAGGCGTGACCCCTTTGATTTTATTTATTTGGCGGGGTTACCGCGGTTCCTTCGACTTTCGTTTCGGGATTAACGGTACCCTTATTTACTCAGACTCAGATTGGTAGGCAATCAACAGTAATAACAACGAGATTCCCCACTGACTGCCTCTATCAGATAGTACGCAGGTTTTTATCCCTATTATGGGAAAGAACTCATTTTAGAATCGAACCGGTTGTGCAATAAGATGTGCCGCTCCTCCTTCTCTTGAGAGGTCCCTCGGGCAAAGAGCAATCCATCCTTGTACCCATACAAAGACTCACTCTTTAGGGAAAGTAATTTATTCTTCTTGGCGAAGAGAATCAGTAAGACAATCGGGATAGCGGAATGCCTGTCTAAGGGGGTACCGGGAGGATAGGAAAATACTTCCTTCTACCCCCACTAGAAGAGGAAGCAACCTTTGATCCTAAGAAATAGTACAGTTCAAGCATTGATAATAAGAAATAGACTAGTGCTCGCTTTGATTGGATAGGAATTTCTATGCACTTCGCCCTGCCTGGATTCTGCCCTAACTTCACTCCGCCTTCTTCTTCGGTGCGGTCTTCTTCCTTTACTTCTTCTTCTTCTGCCTGGCAAGCAAGCTTCCCTATTCATAGAAGATATTATCTTGAATTTCTTCCTATTGCCTGAAGTGAGCTACAAGACGGATACGGATACTTGCTTTTGCTTGCAACAGCTTCTTCTCTGACTACGGCTTGCCCGCGAGAACCCTACTGAGCTTCATTAAGCTGTTGGAAAAAAGGAATTCACAGTCAAAGACGGACCGAAGCGAGTAAACTACCTCCTAGGATTGAGATAGATACGAGACTGGCCCTTAACTCCAGCGAACCACTACAGGACCCGAATTGGACTGAACCCCCGCCTAGGCACTCCTACAACGGATAGAGCCTTGACTTCTTTTCTTCGGGTGATGCCTGAAACTAATAATCCCGTACTAGCTTTTATAAGTAGAGCTGCGCTCTCCCTATAACGCCGCAAATCCCAATAGAACGAAGAACTTACCTTATTATTACCCAAACGAGGAGATAGACTATCAGCTTACCACTTACTTAGATACGGCTGAAGCAGAGCCGGGGAACGAGACTCCCTTCGTAGAAAGTGACTGGTTCAGTGTATTAAGAGAAGGATGTTCCAACTGAATGAAGATTATGGCTTTTCATCTTTCAAATATCTTTTGACTAGACTTTCATCTTTCTTTCACTGGCGAAGACATATCACGAGCGAGGGAGGCAGAAGAAAGCCGAGAAAAGTGGATTCTCATCTCATAGTTAACCAGGAAAGACAAAGACCGATAACCATAACCGTGGCGCTATCTGTAGCTTGAGCCAACCAACCTTAACCTTTCGCTTGTTGACCGTCTTTCACTTGCTTTCGAACTCCTTCGTACCCTTACTTGATCCCATCTTCTCGAATAGGAGAATAGTCAGAGTACAGCCCC